AAAAACTTTATTTGATACTATGGATGACTGGCTACGCAGAGACCGTTTCGTTTTTGTGGGTTGGTCTGGTCTATTGCTCTTTCCTTGTGCCTATTTTGCCTTAGGTGGATGGTTCACGGGTACAACCTTTGTGACTTCATGGTATACTCACGGATTGGCCAGTTCCTATCTGGAAGGTTGTAATTTCCTAACTGCCGCAGTTTCTACTCCTGCTAATAGTTTAGCGCATTCTCTGTTGCTATTATGGGGTCCTGAAGCACAAGGAGATTTTACTCGTTGGTGTCAATTAGGTGGTCTATGGACCTTCGTTGCTCTTCATGGTGCTTTTGCTCTAATAGGTTTCATGTTACGTCAATTTGAACTTGCTCGATCTGTACAATTGCGACCTTATAATGCAATTGCATTCTCGGCTCCAATTGCTGTCTTTGTTTCTGTATTTTTGATCTATCCATTGGGTCAGTCCGGTTGGTTTTTCGCACCTAGTTTTGGTGTAGCAGCTATTTTCCGATTTATCCTTTTCTTTCAAGGTTTTCATAATTGGACCTTGAATCCATTTCATATGATGGGAGTTGCCGGAGTATTGGGTGCTGCTCTTCTATGTGCTATTCATGGTGCTACCGTGGAAAATACTTTATTTGAAGATGGTGATGGTGCAAATACGTTCCGTGCTTTTAACCCGACTCAAGCTGAAGAGACCTATTCCATGGTCACTGCTAACCGTTTCTGGTCCCAGATTTTTGGGGTTGCTTTTTCCAATAAACGTTGGTTACATTTCTTCATGTTATTTGTGCCAGTGACCGGTTTATGGATGAGTGCCATTGGAGTAGTTGGTCTAGCTCTAAACTTACGTGCCTATGATTTTGTTTCCCAGGAGATCCGTGCAGCAGAAGATCCTGAATCTGAGACTTTCTACACAAAAAATATTCTCCTGAACGAAGGTATTCGTGCTTGGATGGCGGCTCAAGATCAGCCTCATGAAAACCTTATATTCCCTGAGGAGGTCCTACCCCGTGGAAACGCTCTTTAATGGAACTATAGCTTTAGCTGGTCGTGATCAAGAAACCACTGGTTTCGCTTGGTGGGCCGGTAATGCCCGACTTATTAATTTGTCTGGTAAATTGCTTGGGGCTCACGTGGCTCATGCCGGATTAATTGTATTCTGGGCCGGAGCAATGAACCTATTCGAAGTGGCTCATTTCGTACCGGAAAAGCCTATGTATGAACAAGGATTGATTTTACTTCCCCATCTAGCTACTCTAGGATGGGGAGTCGGTCCTGGTGGGGAAATCGTGGACACTTTTCCATATTTTGTATCTGGGGTACTTCACTTAATATCTTCTGCGGTTTTAGGTTTTGGTGGTATTTATCATGCACTTATAGGACCCGAAACTTTAGAAGAATCTTTTCCATTCTTTGGCTATGTATGGAAAGATAGAAACAAAATGACCACAATTTTGGGTATTCACCTAATCTTGCTAGGTGCTGGTGCTTTTCTTCTAGTGCTCAAGGCTTTGTATTTCGGAGGTGTATACGATACCTGGGCTCCCGGCGGTGGAGATGTAAGAAAAATTACGAACCCGACTCTTAACCCAAGTGCTATATTTGGTTATTTACTGAAATCTCCTTTCGGAGGAGAGGGATGGATCGTTAGCGTGGACAATCTAGAAGATATAATTGGAGGACATGTATGGTTAGGTTCCATTTGTATCTTCGGTGGTATCTGGCATATCTTAACCAAACCTTTTGCATGGGCTCGCCGTGCATTCGTATGGTCCGGAGAAGCTTATTTGTCCTATAGTTTAGCGGCTCTATCTCTCTTTGGTTTTATTGCTTGTTGTTTCGTTTGGTTCAACAACACAGCTTATCCTAGTGAATTCTATGGGCCCACCGGCCCAGAAGCCTCTCAAGCTCAAGCGTTTACTTTTCTAGTTAGAGACCAACGTCTTGGAGCTAGTGTGGGGTCTGCCCAAGGACCTACTGGTTTAGGTAAATACCTTATGCGTTCTCCGACTGGAGAAATTATCTTTGGAGGGGAAACGATGCGTTTTTGGGATCTCCGTGCTCCCTGGTTGGAACCCCTAAGGGGCCCTAATGGTTTGGACCTGAGCAAGTTGAGAAAGGACATACAGCCTTGGCAGGAACGACGTTCGGCAGAATATATGACTCATGCTCCTTTAGGTTCTTCAAATTCTGTGGGTGGTGTAGCTACCGAAATCAATGCGGTGAATTATGTCTCTCCCCGAAGTTGGTTATCCACCTCCCATTTCGTTTTAGGATTTTTCTTGTTCATAGGTCATTTGTGGCATGCGGGAAGGGCTCGTGCAGCTGCAGCAGGATTTGAAAAAGGAATTGATCGTGATTTCGAACCTGTCCTTTCCATGACTCCTCTTAACTGAAACAAGAAATAGAACCAGATGGAAGAGAAATAAATTCAATTTCATTACATCCATCTCCCATATCGGAGGGATAGGAGTATTTTCAAATACTCTCTTTCCAACTGGATCCTTCTAGCTCGGCTATATCCAGCCGAGCTATTCTCTTTTTTTTTTTTTTTTTACTGGACCGGACTAATATAATTAATGTGATTGTTGAAAAAAAAACAGGAGAGAGAGGGATTCGAACCCTCGATAGTTTTTTTACTATACCGGTTTTCAAGACCGGAGCCATCAACCACTCGGCCATCTCTCCCGGAGACAACTTCTATTCTACCCCTTCAGATAATACCTAACTATAAGCATAAGGGACGAGACCAACCATACCTGTGACATATGATGATTTCTCATTATCATCTGGAATGGAAAAAAAGTTTGAAAAGCTCGATCAATTTCTGGTAAAATCCTTTTCGTAGTGCATTTGATCAGAATTTAAAATTGGGGATCGGATGGTATAGTCTATTCAATCTGTTGGGAGCTTGTAAGATCACAACCATGACTATTGCTTTCCAATCAGCTGTGTTTGCATTAATTGCTATTTCATTTTTACCAGTGATTGGTGTACCTGTTGCACTTGCCTCTCCTGATGGTTGGTCAAGTAGCAAAAATGTTGTATTTTCGGGTGTATCATTATGGATCGGATCAGTCCTTTTTGTAGGTATCCTTAATTCTTTCATATCTCAGATCTGTTCTAGATGTTTTAGGTTCAAACCCCCCCCTCCCGAAGGGCTTTTTTATAGTTATTCTTAAGGACCTTCCTTTTCCCTTAAGGTCCAAGGAACCCAATGAAGGTGCTCAAGGGAGGGGTTTTTCGTAAATGAATTAATAATTGGACCATTAATAAATGGTATCTACTTACGAATGGGATTGAACATATATGTATTTTCAAAATGATGTTTCAATTTTATGAATATATATATATTCATAACGAATAAAATGCGGGTATGGTTGAATGGTAAAATTTCTCCTTGCCAAGGAGAAGATGCGGGTTCGATCCCCGCTACCCGCCCGTTACATGGAATATGAAAATGAATAGTTCATGTATTGATCGTATCTTTTCCTCACTTTTCATTAAAGTAAAAAAGTGATAATGAAAGAGTAATCCTTTATAAAGTGAGGGAGTAATTCTTTCCGGACCAAAATACTTCTTATGTTCTGGTCTGGCGGAGACAGGATTTGAACCCGTGACCTCAAGGTTATGAGCCTTGCGAGCTACCAGACTACTCTACTCCGCACCATTGATTTATATCATAAGCAGAATAGATGGGTACATCAAACAATCATGGAATATACTACCCCTATCCCAGGGGTAGGGGTAGTTTTCCATTATAACAATAAACTTCAATCACTTTTTTTCTTTTTCCTACCAACTCGATTTTTTTATCCCGGGCAATAAACATGCGTGGGCCATCTCACGGAGTACGTGTCCGGACAATCCAAAGTCTCGATAGTTGGCTCTAGGTCTTCCAGTCGAAGAACAACGTCGATGGAGACGTGTAGGTGCACTATTACGTGGTGAAGATTGCAATTTTCTATGAATTTCCCATTTGTCATCCAATGATGAAACTTTGCTTTCATCCTCCAAAGATTTACGAATCAAATGATATTTTCGTTCCAGTGCTTGTCTTTTCTTTTCTCTCTGAATGAGACTCTTTCTCGCCATAATAGTTCAGTCGGTACTATTACCTACCAGGAATCAAAATATAGATCAGATTTGAGATGGATAAATATTACGTTGATTACTTTTTCTCTGTGCGGTATTGTCATTTATACAAAAATATCCCATTCACTTATTAAATTGATGAAGAAGAATTAACCAAATTTACCTGATGTAGAGGCAATTAAAAAAGCTGCATAAGTGAATATATAACCTACGGAAAAGTGAGCTAATCCAACTAATCGTGCTTGAACAATGGAAAGAGCTACCGGCTTGTCTCTCCATCGAACTAAATTAGCAAAAGGTGTGCGTTCATGTGCCCATGCAAGAGTTTCGATCAATTCCTGCCAATATCCACGCCAGGAAATCAGAAACATAAATCCAGTAGCCCAAACAAGATGCCCGAATAAGAACATCCATGCCCAAACAGATAAACTGTTCATACCGAAAGGATTGTATCCATTAATAAGTTGTGAAGAATTTAACCATAGATAATCTCTTAACCATCCCATTAAATAAGTGGAAGACTCATTAAATTGCGCTACATTACCCTGCCATAACGTTATATGCTTCCAATGCCAATAGAAAGTAACCCATCCAATAGTATTCAACATCCAGAAAACTGCCAAATAAAAAGCATCCCAGGCCGAGATATCGCAAGTACCACCCCGTCCCGGACCATCGCAAGGAAAACTATAACCAAAATCTTTCTTATCTGGCATTAGCTTGGAACCACGTGCATCCAAAGCACCTTTAACTAGGATCAATGTAGTTGTATGCAAACCTAGAGCAATAGCATGATGAACCAAAAAATCTCCAGGACCGATTGTTAAGAACAATGAATTATTATTATCATTAATAGCATTTAACCAACCAGGTAACCATATGCTCTTACCTGCCTCGAATGCTGGACCACTTGTCGAAGACAGGAGTACATCGAAACCATATAAGGTCTTACCATGAGCAGATTGTATCCACTGAGCAAATATGGGCTCGATCAATATTTGTTTTTCTGGAGTACCGAAAGCAAGCATAACATCATTATGAACATAAAGTCCCAAGGTATGGAAACCTAGTAATAAACTAACCCAACTAAGATGAGATATTATAGCTTCCTTCTGCTCCAACATTCTCGCCAATACATTATCCTTATTTTGTTCCGGATTATAATCCCTAATGAGGAATATAGCTCCATGAGCAAAGGCCCCTGTCATAATGAACCCGGCAATATATTGATGATGAGTATATAATGCAGCTTGGGTGGTGAAGTCTTGTGCTATGAATGCATAAGCGGGTAAAGAATACATGTGTTGAGCTACCAAGGAAGTTATAACCCCCAAAGAAGCTAAAGCAAGACCCAATTGAAAATGAAGAGAATTATTGATTGTGTTATAAAGACCCTTATGTCCGCGTCCTAAGCGGCCTCCTGGAGGAACATGTGCCTCCAAAATATCTTCTATACTGTGACCAATGCCAAAGTTGGTTCTATACATATGACCAGCAATTGAAAAAACAAATGCAATAGCTAAATGATGATGAGCCATATCAGTCAGCCATAAACTTTGAGTTTGTGGATGGAATCCTCCGAGAAGAGTTAGAATAGCAGTTCCCGCCCCTTTAGAGGTACCGAATAAGTGACTACTGGAATCAGGATTTTGAGCATAAAGATTCCACTGACCCGTGAAAAGCGGTTCTAAACCTTGGGGATGTGGTAATACATCCAAAAAATTATTCCATCTGACGTGCTCTCCCCTTGATTCAGGAATAGCAACATGAACTAAATGCCCTGTCCAAGCTAGAGAACTTACTCCGAAGAGTCCTGACAAATGATGATTTAGACGGGATTCGGCATTTTTGAACCATGAAACACTTGGTCTCCATTTAGGTTGTAAATGTAACCTACCCGCTATTAAAAAGATGGCAGAAACAAATAGCAAGAAAAGAGCTCCGGCATAAAGATCTTCGTTAGTGCGTAAGCCGATTGTATACCACCACTGATAAACACCGGAATAAGCAATATTGACTGGACCGGGAGCACCTCCTCGGGTAAAGGCTTCTATAGCTGGTTGACCAAAATGAGGATCCCAAATTGCATGAGCAATGGGTCTTACATGTAAGGGATCGCGTACCCATGCTTCAAAATTGCCTTGCCAAGCCACATGGAACAAATTACCAGAGGTCCACAGAAATATTATTGCCAACTGACCAAAGTGGGAAGCAAAAATTTTATGATAAAGGCGTTCTTCGGTAATATCATCATGACTCTCGAAGTCATGTGCGGTTGCAATACCGAACCAAATACGACGAGTAGTTGGGTCCTGGGCCAAGCCTTGGCTGAACTTTGGAAATCTTGATGCCATAATGCTTTTCAAATCCTCCTAACCATTATCCTACTGCAATAATTCTTGCCAGGAAGAACGCCCATGTTGTGACGATTCCACCCAGAAGGTAATGAGCTACTCCTACAGCACGTCCCTGTACAATGCTCAAGGCTCTGGGCTGGATAGCAGGAGCAACCTTCAATTTGTTATGGGCCCAAACGATAGATTCAATCAGTTCTTGCCAGTACCCACGGCCGCTGAATAAGAACATTAAACTAAAGGCCCAAACAAAATGAGCACCTAAAAATAAAAGACCATATGCAGATAATGAAGAACCATAAGATTGAATCACTTGAGAGGCTTGTGCCCAGAGAAAGTCACGGAGCCACCCGTTAATCGTAATGGAACTCTGTGCAAAGTTTCCTCCCGTGATATGAGTTACCACTCCCTGATCACTTATACTACCCCAAACATCGGACTGCATTTTCCAGCTGAAATGGAATATTACTACCGAAATTGCATTGTACATCCAAAATAAACCAAGGAAAACATGATCCCAGGCAGATACTTGACATGTTCCTCCTCTCCCAGGTCCATCGCAAGGAAAGCGAAAACCAAGATTCGCTTTATCGGGTATTAAACGGGAGCTGCGGGCGAATAGAACACCTTTAAGTAGGATTAAAACAGTCACATGGATAGTAAATGCATGAATGTGATGTACCAAAAAATCTGCGGTTCCCAATGGAATTGGTAACAAAGCCACCTTGGAACCTACTGTCACCAAATCACCACCTCCCCAGGTTAAGCTGGTACTCGCTGTTGCACCAGGAGCTGTTGAACCGGGTGCTGAAGCATGGGTGTTTTGTATCCATTGAGCAAAGATAGGTTGTAATTGTATAGCAGTATCTGAGAACATATCTTGAGGACGTCCTGGAGCGCTCATAGTATCATTATGAATATACAGACCAAAACTATGGAAGCCTAAGAATATACATACCCAGTTGAGGTGTGATATAATTGCATCACGATGTCTAAGAACGCGATCTAATAAATTGTTGTATTGAGTAGTTGGGTCATAGTCTCTTACCATAAAAATCGCTGCATGTGCAGCAGCGCCAACTATGATAAATCCACCAATCCACATATGATGTGTGAACAGAGAGAGTTGGGTACCATAGTCAATAGCTAAGTATGGATAGGGGGGCATCGCATACATGTGGTGAGCTACGACAATAGTTAAAGATCCTAAAAGAGCTAGGTTAATAGCTAATTGAGCATGCCATGAGGTAGTTAAGATCTCGTAAAGGCCTTTATGGCCTTCCCCCGTAAATGGACCTTTATGAGCTTCTAAAATGTCCTTGATGCTATGTCCAATGATCCAATTGGTCCTATACATATGACCGGCTATCAGGAAAAGAATTGCAATAGCCAAATGATGATGCGCAGTATCGGTCAGCCACAGACCCCCCGTTACTGGATTTAATCCTCCACGAAAAGTCAAAAAGTCTGAATATTCTGACCAATTAAGGGTGAAAAATGGGGTCAATCCCTTATCAAAACTGGGATAAAGTTGAGCCATAAGATCGCGATTCAAAATAAATTCATGAGGAAGTGGTATCTCTTTAGGATCCACTCCAGCGTCTAGAAGTTGGTTAATGGGTAAAGAAACGTGGACTTGGTGTCCAGCCCAACCTAGAGACCCAAGTCCTAGTAACCCTGCTAAATGATGGTTCAACATGGATTCTACATCTTGGAACCAAATCAATTTTGGGGCAGCTTTGTGATAATGGAACCAACCAGCAAAAAGCATTAACGCTGCACAGATCAATCCACCAATTGCAGTGCAGTAAAGTTGTAATTCACTGGTTATTCCAGATGCTCGCCAAAGCTGGAAGAACCCAGAAGTTATTTGTATCCCTCGAAAACCTCCACCTACATCCCCATTCAATATTTCTTGACCTACTATGGGCCAAACTACTTGGGCACTGGGTTTGATGTGAGTGGGATCACCCAACCATGCTTCATAATTGGAGAAACGAGCGCCATGATAGTACATCCCACTTAGCCAAATAAAGATGATGGCTAGTTGACCAAAATGAGCGCTAAATACTTTGCGAGAAATCTCTTCCAAATCATTGGTATGACTATCAAAATCGTGAGCATCAGCATGTAAGTTCCAGATCCAAGTGGTAGTATCAGGGCCCTTACTTAGCGTCTTTGAGAAATGCCCAGGTTTGGCCCATTTTTCAAAAGAGGTTTTTACAGGATCCCTCTCCACTAAGATCTTTACTTCTGGTTCCGGTGAACGAATGATCATTGAATTCTCCTCCTTTCCGGATGGGACATTAATAAGAAGAAACCTGCCAATAGGAATTAGTGAACTTCCGAGAGAGATATCTTAACTCGGTTCTCCCCTTATTTTCTAGTTTATGACTGGAGCGATTATGATACGGGAGTCGATCTGAGGCAGGTGTTCATATTTATTATGACATATTTCCGAGGTGCCCAATGGACCGTGGGCTGTTAAGACCCGGAAACAGCTTTTTTCCGTGTAATTTCAAAAAATATTTATCGGTTATTATTACATTGTTTCTAGATGGATAAAAATATATATACGGATATATATATTTTTATCCATCTATTTTTACTCCTCGTCCCATATCAAAGACCATCCATCCGTTATAAATCTTTATAACGGATCATTAATGAAAGACATCTACGAATGGATTTTACCCCTATTAAGAAGATCCATTAACAATTCAGAAACAGAATAAGGTATTTTTTTTTATATTGTCAATATATTCCTATGAGATGTCGACAGAATAGAATCTCATTTTGGGTAATATTCTGGAACAATTCCATTGATTCCGAGAAAATAATATATTCAATAATGAAAACGATTTCCTTTTAATAGAAATTATCATTCTCCAAAACGTCCTGTAATCTTTAACCAATTTTGTGCTTCGATGTAATTGCCTGGAGCAAGTGCTATAGCTTGTTCCCAATACTCAGCAGCTTGATCGAACCAAGCCTCCGCAGTTTCAGGATCTCCTTGTCGAATGGCCTGTTCTCCTCGGTCGGGATAGGTCAACTTGGAAAAGTTTTCTTCCCTTAGAACCGTACTTGAGAGTTTCCTACCTCATACGGCTCAATCAACTATTCTTTAGTCCTCTACCCTAATTTCCAAAATATTATTGAATTTGAAATTATTCATTGGGATTTAAGATTAACCAAAGGACCAGAAAAAGTCAATGACATAAGTTTCTGATTTCACTTCCAATCAATTAAATGATCAGGTTCTATCTTTTCTCCTACCCTCAAAAAGATGAAGTATAGGAAGAGATATACTTCAGATTGATCATCCAAATCAAAGTCTTTTTGCAAGATAACTATCTCAGTTCCGTATAGAATTTTTGAAGAGTACTTTCCGTCCGGAGTACTTCACATCTTTAGGATCTGATGCTACACCGCTGCTCAATAGCTTAGTAGATCGACTCTATTACATAAGTTGATTCCTGATTCTTGTCAATGAGCAGATTTGATCGTATCAGCCCGAACCTTCTTTCAATAATTGATCTTTATGGTGCTTCCATCATCAATTCAATTTTTTATCCATGGAATACGTAGGCTTTATCTATCTATTCATATTCGGGCTCCTATGAGAGATGTTCTTTTTGCTACAGCTGATAAAAACCGTTACTTGGGACGGTGCATATGTAGAAAGCCTTTTCTTTTGTCCTTACCCGTAGTAGTTATTAACTAAGTTATTCTATGGTACAGATAGCCGCACGTAATGACAGATCAAGGCCGTATTATTAAGAGCTTGTGGTAAGGATGGGTTCCGTTCTAATGCCTGGAAATAATATTCCAAAGCCTTCGTATGTTCCCCATTACTTGTATGGACAAGACCTATATTATATAGTATATAACTTCGATCATAAGGGTCAGTTTCCGGTCGCATAGCTTCATAATAATTTTGTAAAGCTTCCGCATATTCCCCTTCCGATTGAGCTGACATCCGTTACGGTCGTTCATTCCATTGAAATGATCTCCGCTTCAAAACCGTACATGAGATTCCCACCTCATACGGCTCCTCCTTTCTTTACAGTACGTAATACGGGCAGTAATCCGTGAAATAAAAAAAAAAAAAAAAAAAGATTCTGACCCAATATTATGAATTAACAGGGGCTAGTGTATTTCCAATGAATCTCTAGCCATCCTTCTTGCAAAGATTCTTTTCCAAAAACCAAGGATCTTAGTACTAGGAATGGAACCTCTAACAGTTTCTTTGTTCTTAACGCCCTGTATTCTCCGGGGATTAGTCACTTCAACAATCTCCGATGGTTCAATGATAGGGGTATCCGAAGTACAAACGAGATGGATGTTTGTTGTCCCAACCATTCTCACTACCCCTCGGAAAAGGGTAATGCATATGAGCTATAACGAAGCTTTTGTGTTGTCGATTTCCATACGTAGTGCTCTCTCCCCTCATGCGCACCTATCAGATAGGTTCCATTATACAAGCAAGGCCTATTGCATAGGTGTAACCTTTCGCTCGGTACTTAAATCCTCAGAAGATGAAAGCATCTAAGGTTGCATTGATCGGGGATACACGACAGAAGGAATTGTTCTATCTCCAGAACTCACCTTCACTGAGCGTAAGTTTTCTTTGATCCAATTTTGATTCCCGAATACCTTTTCTTTCCCAAAAAGGGAATAACGGAAAAAATATCAAATCACACCATCTCTGTAATAGGTAAATGCTTCTTTCTCCCCCGGAGCCATCGGGATTATTCGCAATAAGATATCCGCTACAATTGTGAAGGTCTTATCGATAAAATTGTCATTTCTCTGAGATCTAGGCATAGTCAATTACAGGTTTTCTAATTTCCTTCATTCCCTTACGCAAATGATTCCATGAACGAAATTTTTTCTGGTGCACAATACCATAAAATGTATTTCCTTACAATCGTAAATATGTCCTCATTCTATATATTCCAATTGATTCTTTAAAATGGGAATAGATAGGGAATATTTTGAATAATTGTTCATTAGTAATATTGATGAATAATAATGGAAAATAGATTTGTATTGAAAGAATACTAGATTCGGTGAACTCGATAAGTCCAGTTCGATCATGATCCGAACAAAGAAAGAGTTAAACGATCGAGCATTGCATAATGAGAATGCAATGCCTACCCAACAATTGTGTGCGCATATCGATATAGATAAAGCAATATCGATGAAAAATATGGTCATCATGACACAGGATCATTGCCAAAGAATTCATTCTTATACAATTGAATTGATAAGACGATCACTACAGATCCATATATGATCATACTATGGAATGGATCAGTTAATCTCAATCAAATTATTGATTGGGCGATCCGAATAAGATCCTTAGATCCACAAGGATTATTTAAGATTTCCTTAAATCGGAAAAAGTTTTATAAAATGTCTTTTCGTCTTTCCGGGGAGGATTGAATCATTATATTATCTATTTCTTTCCACAAGCTCGAACTGATCGTACCTGAACAAAAAGAATTCGTAAGTAACTCGCTATTCACTAATTTGATTAATTAGAACTAAGGGATCTCATAGGAAAGATGGCCGAGCGGTTCAAGGCGTAGCATTGGAACTGCTATGTAGGCTTCTGCTTACCGAGGGTTCGAATCCCTCTCTTTCCGTATTTTCGCCCTATTATTTGATTATAATCCATCGTTTTTCCAATCTATTTAATCCCAATAAGACGATCTGATCTCCTAATTCCGGGATCAATCTCCTTCTATTTGTGATATAGAAAATAGAACGAACATTGGTTCGTGGTATGGGAAAGGTAAAGACCATTTTAAGAAGCAATAAAAGTCTCGTGGATAACAAGATTATAATGTAACGGTAACGTACGGAAGGATCATAAAATGTCCCCTTCGGGGAGGGGCGAAAGAAGGGGGAAGAACATAATTTCAAATGTCCAGCAACCCAACCCCTCCTTTTCATTTCATTCTCGATTCAAGCTTGACGGGAATAATACTCTACGACCAACAATTCATTAATCTTCAAACTGATCCATTTACTATCTATTATTTGATTGATGAATCCTTTATATTGTAACGAATTAAAAGTCAAATGATTTGGCAATATATCTCTCTGGAACAGATCTATATTCTTTCTAATTATAGCTCTCAATCTTTGTTGATCTCTTATAGTAATAACATCTTGGGGTTTGCAAGGGTAACTTGGTATATCTACCATATTGTCATTGACCCGGATATGTCCATGATTAACTAATTGTCTAGCTCCGGGAATGGTGGGAGCCATACCCAATCGAAAAATAATATTATCCGAACGCATTTCAAGTAATTGCAATAGGACCTGGCCCGTTGATCCCTTGGCTCTTCTAGCTATACGAACATATTTAAGTAATTGTCGCTCCGTTAGTCCGTAATGAAAACGCAATTTCTGTTTCTCTTCTAGCCGGATACGATATTGAGAGATTTTCCTGGAAGAAGACCGGTTAATAGAATCATTTCTGTATTTGGGTCTTTTACTAGTGAGCCCTGGTAAAGTTTTCAGACGACGTATTATTTTTAAACGAGGTCCCCGATAACGGGACATAGAAACTCCTTATTCAATTAACAAATAGTGCTGGAAAGAAGAAAGAATAGTATAACCCGTACGAGTACTGGAATTCTTTTATATGAAGAACGAAGATCTTTCTCAAATTTGTTATAGATCCTAATAGCTCCAATAATTCATCCCGTTCCTAGTTGGGAGTAAGTGATCATGGCATGACGGACCCGACGAACGATCGGAAGAGTATTCTCCATTCCATCTTGATCCTAAACTTTGTGGATTATGGAAATGAGAGGAACGGAAAAGAGCCAGCTATCGGGATCGAACCGATGACCATCGCATTACAAGTGCGATGCTCTAACCTCTGAGCTAAGCAGGCTCAATGGAATATAACTCCTCATTTCATTGGCGTGAGATCCGTAGATTCTTTTGGAATCCTAACAATTATAGCGCGAATCAGATTCAATGACGCAATCCAGATTACAATTACAATGGAACATCACCTGAATGTAGATTAAAAGGACAGAAAAGGGAAGTAAGGAAGGGTCAATTGATATCGATAATTTGACTCACTATTCCAAATCGACTAGAGGAGGATAATAACATTGCATTGAAAATGCAGAAATAATATAATGATTCCCAGTCACATTCGATTGGGGTAGAGATAGAGATGGCGAGAGAGGGGGAGTAGGAGAGGATATTTCTTCCACCCAATATTGAGCAAATATCCAATGAATAACGCTGATGGAGATTACATAATAGGATTAGATTAAGGTATGATCTCGTTCTCCGAGAAGGGGATATGGCGGAATTGGTAGACGCTACGGACTTGATCGAATTGAGCCTTGGTATGGAAACCTACCAAGTGATAGCTTCCAAATCCAGGGAACCCTGGGATATTTTGAATGGGTAATCCTGAGCCAAATCCGGTTCATAGAGAAAAGGGTTTCTCTCCTTCTCCTAAGAAAAGGGATAGGTGCAGAGACTCAATGGAAGCTATTCTAACGAATGAATCTCATTTGGGGTCCAATACTCTATTTATAGAACGTTCTATTTACACCTCGAAAGTAGGAATGTTATATAACATCAAACAAAACTCGCGATCAGAACTTGAATTGTTCCAAGCATTTTATTCGTAAAATAGATGCCAGATTCGAGTTGAAGTAATAATTTTACATTAAGTAATCAAATTATGAACTTATCTACTCTAGATAGGGAGTTGAATCAGTTTTTGGAATAAATGATTGGACGAGGATAAAGATAGAGTCCAATTCTACGTGTCAATGTAAACAACAATGCAAATTGCAGTAGAAGGAAAATCCGTTGGCTTTATAGACCGTGAGGGTTCAAGTCCCTCTATCCCCACCCAGGTTCATTCCCGAACGACTGATCTATTTTATCCAATTCCGTTAGTTCAAATCCATTCTCACTTCTCTTTGACCTCACTATTTCATTTATTCATGTTTATTTATTCATGAAGAGAAGAAATGGGAACATGAATCTTTCCATCTTATGACAAGTTGAGTTGATCAGTGGATCAATTCATTTTGTCATATATGATCCACATAGATGTGATCATTTGGAAATTATTCGATCGCAGTCGATTTTTTATCGTATTAGTTATTTCCAGATCGAAAAGAATAAAGATCATTCTAAAAACTGGGAAAAATCCATTTCTTCCTTATTTTTAGTTGACACGAGTTAAAACCCTGTACCAGGATGATCCACAGGAAAGAGCCGGGATAGCTCAGTTGGTAGAGCAGAGGACTGAAAATCCTCGTGCCACCAGTTCAAATCTGGTTCCTGGCAAGATGTCAACAATGTATCCATATCCATCTAGATAGAAGAGATAGATGGATATGGATACATTGCATGGATATTGACATACGTATCTATATGTAAATACGGATACACCCTGATCAAAATAGATAGATTAATAAATCTATTCTGTTCTCTCCCTCTTCTTTGCTCATATTGTCCTTCCCTGTCCGTTCAAATTGGATCCCAATACTCTAAAAAAGTAGGATCAAGAACTTGGAGGGTAAGATATTACGGTGGGAATAGAATCTATTATAAGCTCTAGTATAATATCAATCGGATCCTCCTTTTGGTTCTCGTACATCGTGTGTGCGTGATACATCATTTCTGATCTGATGCGTCAATAAAATATTTGGATTCGTTAATCCATCCCTATCCCATATCCGGGAATATGGAAGAATAGAATGGAATGGATAAGAATTTGGCTCCGATACTAGTCGGAATCTATTCAGTCCGTCCGAACCGAAATGCGTTATAGCACATCTATAATAGCCTCTGGTTCAAGTGGGCAACTCGGCGAATGGACATCCGCAGGAATTAACTTATCTACTCCGCGAACGGTACTATAAGAAATAATCTGTACCAAACATTTCTCTGTAATAGAACATGCTCCCATGGTAACTACATATTTTGGTTCGGGCATTTGTTTGTATAATCAATCTCACTAAAGACCATTCCGATGCTCCTTTTCGCTACGCATGAACTGAACCAACGATCGATGAAAATAAGCACGAGATCTTAAGCTTTTATAAATGCGGATATACCCTATATACTGGAACTCATAGCCCATAGATAAAGGGAGACTGTTCCAACATCAGGAACAACAAGAACTGGAGCGAACATGTAATGATCCTAATTAATGAAATGTTACTCAAATGTCTGTTTACAATATTTGACATGAATCAAATATGAGAGAATTTGATTGGGTCCCGAATCACCCAATTTAAGATCCGAGTCTATACTCATATTATAGAATGACTATGTTTATGATCTTTATCCAGCATCCATGGCTGAATGGTTAAAGCGCCCAACTCATAATTGGCGAACTCGCGGGTTCAATTCCTGCTGGATGCAGAGGAACTGCCCATATCCATTATTTCTGGAATGGGAAGAAGGATGAGGAGTAACAACAAACATTAACTAGCCTATGATATATCTGTATAATAAAATTTGTATATGATTCGATATAATAGCTACAGGCATTATGGGAAAAAAAGGTAAAAAGAAGAAAAGAAAGATAGAAAAAAACGAAGGGAGGGAAAAAAATTGATGGATGGGGTGAAATATCCAGTACTTACAGAGAAAAGTATTCGTCTATTAGAAAGGAATCAATATACTTTTAACGTCGATTCGCAATCGAACAAAACAAAGATTAAAAATTGGATTGAGCATTTCTTCGATGTTAAAGTAATAGCTATGAACAGTTATCGCCTCCCTGAAAAAGGAAGAAAGAGAGGGTCAATGATAGGACATCCAATACGTTGTAAACGTATGATTATTACACTTCAAACCGGTGATTCTATTCCACTCTTTTCAGAACAATAAGATTTTCAAATTGAAACTAAATGGCCATCCGTGCATATAGAATTTTAACTCCGGACACACGCAATAGATCCGTATCAGATTTCGATGCAAGAGTGCAGTTTGACCCGCAGAAGAAATTGACCTCTGGACAGCATCATTGTGGGAAAGGTCGTAATGGAAGAGGAATTATTACCGTAAGACACAGGGGCGGAGGTCACAAGCGTTTGTATCGTCAAATTGATTCTCGACGGGATAAGGAACACATATCGGGAAAAATTGTAACCATAGAATACGACCCTAATAGAAGTGCATACATTTGCAAGGTACACTACAAGAATGGTGATAAGATGTATATTCTGCATCCCAGAGGGGTCATGATTGGAGATACTATTCTTTCTGGTCCAAAAGCTTCTATATCAATAGGAAATGCCCTACCTCTGAGTGCGGTTTGAATTATTAATTCACGTGATCGGAAGCAACCGATTGGGTTTACAGCGAAACCTATAAATCTATCACTGATCCAACTAGCATACTTTTACGGGACGAACCCCAAAGGGAAACTGAGGATAAATGACAGCAGGTGATTGGATTCCAAAATTGTTCATATCGGATCATTGGTTCTGAAGATATGATAATATGGAGAGGACCAGATTGTTTGTCCGAAGCATGAACAAAATGGGAAGCACCCTTGAAAAAGACAAGTTACTCACATTTGATCTGATGGTCAGAGGCAGATTCGGAGCTGGACAGTGGTAATAATTCCCAAAAGGAAAAGATGGGGAGAGGACAAAAAGTTGAAAGAGAGAGAATAGAAAAAGATGTTTAATATGCCTCCTACGTTATCCATAACATACGAAAGTATTAGCGTAATTTGATAAAGTCATTCATTCTGAATGCTACATAAAGAATATAAGCCAGATGATGGAATAGAGAGACTTAGGATGTAGAAAATCGGGACATAAAGAATAAAATAGATGCCCTTTCTCATCTCGATTCTATTTATGAGATATATGTGAAATCTCATATACATCCAGAAAGCTGTATGCCCTGAGAGAGGCTTGTACAGTTTGGGAAGGGATTTTTATTCATCGGAATAAGAGTCTACTTCAACCAATATGCCCTTAGGCACGGCTATACATAATATAGAAATAACACTTGGAAAAGGTGGACAATTAGCTAGAGCGGCAGGTGCTGTAGCAGAACTGATTGCAAAAGAAGATCGATCGGCCACATTAAGATTACCATCTGGAGAAGTTCGTTTAATATCTGAGAACTGCTCAGCAACAATTGGACAAGTGGGTAATATCAATGCAAAGAATAGAAGTTTCGGTAAAGCCGGAGCTAAACGTTGGTTGGGTAAGCGTTCTGAGGTAAGAGGAGTAGCTATGAACCCTGTAGACCATCCTCATGGAGGTGGGGAAGGAAGAACCCCAATTGGCAGGAAAAAACCCGTGACCCCCTGGGGCTATAGTGCGCTTGGAAAGAAAAGTCGGAAGAGGAATAGATACAGTGATGCTTCAATCCTTCGTCGACGTGAGTAAGAATGGTTGGATACCCATAAAAAAAAAAAAGAGGAAAGAAAGGTAATTGATCATGGCACGTTCACTGAAAAAAAATCCTTTTGTGGCTAATCATTCATTGAGGAAAATTAAAAATCTAAACATAAAGGAAGAAAAGAAGATAATAGTGACCTGGTCCCGGGCATCTGTCATTGTACCCGCAATGATCGGTCATACAATTGCTGTTCATAATGGGAGGGAACATTTACCCATTTATGTAACAGATCGTATGGTAGACCATAAATTGGGGGAATTTGCACCTACTTTACTTTTTCAGGGACATGCGAGAAACGATAAGAAATCTCGTCGTTAATTGAGAGATACTTGTCATTCATTGGGGAGGGTGAAGTCAATGGGAAATAATAGTTCAGGTCCAAAGATACGAGCTTTGGCGAAAAATATACGTATGTCTGCTCATAAAGCACGTAGAGTCATTAATCAAATTCGTGGTCGTTCATATGGACAAGCACTTATGATACTGGAACTGATGCCTTATGGGGCCTGTTATCCCATATCACAATTAATTCATTCTGCGGCGGCGAATGCAAATCACAATATGGGTTTGAACAAAGCCAATTTACTTGTCGGTAGAGTTGAAGTGAATGAAGGTACTGTTTTCAAAAGGGTTCAACCTAGAGCTCAGGGACGTGGTTATCCAATACAGAAACCCACTTGTCATATAACTATTGTATTGGAAGAAATCTCCAGATCGAATGATCCCATTATGTCAATAGAATCCCGAGAAAGAGGATAGATATGGCACAGAAAATAAATCCACTTGGTTTTAGACTGGGTGTAACTCAAAATGATCGTTCCCATTGGTTCGCACAACAAAGGAATTATTCCAAAGATCTCCGAGAAGATCAGAAAATACGTACTTGCATTGAAAACTATGTACGAACACATATAAAGAGCTCCTCGAATTATGGAGGAATTGCACGTGTAGAGATTCGCAGAAAGATCGATTTGATTCAGGTCAAAATCTATATTGGATTTCCCAACTTGTTGTTAATAGAAGGTAGGGGCCAAGGAATTGAAAAATTAAGAAACGATGTACTAAATATGCTTGATTCTGTGGATCGAAAACTTCACATTGCTATAGAAAAAGTTGCGAAACCCTATAGAAAACCTAATATTCTTGCGGAGTATATTGCCCTACAACTAGAGAATAGAGTTCCATTCAGAAAAACAATGAAGAAAGCTATTGAACTGGCTGAACGGGAAGATGTAGAAGGTATTCAGATCCAAATCGCAGGACGTCTCGACGGAAAGGAAATTGCCCGGGTCGAATGGGACAGGGGAGGTAGGGTTCCCCTACAGACAATTCGAGCTAGGATTGATTATTGTTATTATCCGGTTCAAACCATCTATGGAGTTTTAGGGATCAAAATTTGGATTTTAGAGGATTAGAAATAATTGGTTTTTTTCCTAATCTGCCCGATCATGGATCATCAATTCTATCAGATCGAATATCAATTAGATTTACCATTTTGGAACCGTGCTATGCTTAGTGTGCGACTCGTTGGAATCGAGCTTTTCATTCTTTTCCGGAGTTATGGAGAACTCGAAATAAGAACGGATTGGTCTCTGGTATAAAGAAACTAGAGACTAACTCATTGCTTCATATTGCCAAGATCCAATAACTATGGTAAATATACCTCGTAAAGACTTTCTTCCACGAGAGAAAAAAGGATATTTTGATCTTTCGTGAAGCGAGAAAGGTGTTTGGTAATGCGGAAAAAGAAAAAAAAAAAAAAAAGAAGAAGGAGAATTGAAATCTTCTCCCAATATTGTATGGTTAATTAATTACCCTCCGAAAAGCAGTGTGATAAAGCATAAGAATCATCCTGATTCATTCAAGGAAGATTGAAGGGATTCAGTTTATGAAGGAGAAAGAGCTTCGGATCGATGGAAACTAAGGAAATTGATTCCATAACAGATGAAAAGAAAGCTCCATTGCAGAGGTAAGACCTGGGCATTTAGATAGAAGCTATGGAACGATGGAACCTATGACTGCATAAGATCATATAGGAATCTTAATCATTCATTGGATAGGATGGCGAAATAAACCAAAAACGAATTAATCTCATTGGATGGAGTCTATAAGTAAGTCGACCCCATGGAGCAAATACCGAAAGAGTCCATATTCGCCTGTGAAATTATTTATTAAGAATCTCGTTGGATTGAAATAAAGAGTTATTCGTCCCATAAATTAGATTCTATTTATGATATGCGTAATGCGTAGATATAGACTCATTTATATATAACTAATAACTAACTACACATTGTCCAATTTGATATAGATTCTTCACAAGGAGCCGGATGAGAAGAAACTTTCATGTCCGGTTCTGGATTAGAGATGGGATCAAAATACTATAAACCATCGACTATAACCCAAAAAGAACAAAATTTCGTAAACAACATAGGGGAAGAATGAAAGGAGTATCTTCTCGTGGCAATCGCATTTGTTTCGGTAGATTCGCTCTTCAAGCACTTGAACCGGCTTGGATCACATCTGGGCAGATAGAAGCCGGACGAAGAACGATTACTCGTTATGCCCGTCGTGGCGGAAAAATATGGATACGTATATTTCCCGACAAACCTATTACAATGAGACCTGCGGAAACACGTATGGGTTCCGGGAAAGGATCTCCCGAATATTGGGTATCTGTCATCAGACCAGGTCGAATACTTTATGAAATGGGCGGAGTATCCGAAACCGTCGCTAGAGCAGCTGCTAGAATAGCTGCATACAAAATGCCTATACGTACTCAATTTGTTACTATTTAACCCATACAGAATGAAAGAGCTATTTCTGGTGGAAAAAGATTATTAGTTCATAAGAACCCTTCTCTCTCTTTTTTTTTTTTGTTATCCGCCGAAGTAACAAATCTTTTGGAGGAAAAATGATTCAGTCTCAAACTTATTTGAATATAGCGGATAACAGTGGAGCCCGAAAAATAATGTGTATTCGAGTTCTAGGAGCAAGTAATCGTAAATCCGCTCATATAGGTGATGTTATCATTGCTATAATTAAAGAAGCAGTACCTAACATGCCCCTGGAAAAATCAGAAGTAGTTAGAGCCGTAGTTGTACGCACCTGTAAAGAACTTGAACGTGACAATGGAATGATGATACGATCTGATGACAATGCAGCAGTTGTCATTGATCAGGAAGGAAATCCAAAAGGAACTCGAGTTTTTGGTCCGGTTGCTCAGGAATTGAGACAATTGAATTTCACAAAAATAGTTTCATTGGCTCCCGAAGTCTTATAAGTACTTATCAATCTTGTAGAGACCTTCTACTGATAGTTCATAAAATGGTATATGGATCAATTCATTGCACCTCAGGCATATTCCTCGAAGAAAATTGAACATGCCTTTTATATCGAGACCAGGAATTCCTAAGAATTCCTTCGTCATGGGTAACGATACTATTGCCAATCTAATTACTTCTATAAGAAACGCCGACATGGTAGGAAAAGGAACGGTTCGAGTAACAGCTACTAATATTAGCAAGAACATCGTAAGGATCCTTTTACGAGAAGGTTTTATAGAAGATGTTAGGGAACATCAGGAAGGCCAAAAATCTTTTTTTATATCGACTTCAAAATATCGGAGAAGGAAAGAAAGGACATATATAACCACGTCAAAGCGTACCAGCAAACCTGGTTCGAGGATTTATTCCAATTATCGAGAAATTCCAAAAGTTCTAGGTGGAATGGGGATCGTAATTCTTTCTACTTCCCAAGGAATTTTGACGGATCGAGAAGCTCGACAGAAAAAAATTGGAGGAGAAATATTATGTTATGTATGGTAATTGATCTCAATTTTGTCCAAAAATATTGATTCTGTAAGATATCCCCATGGTATGAAAAGTCGGAGCAAGTTTGGTTCGAGACACCATTCATCTTCATCCAAGCACGTTAGTCAATTTTTTTTATCAAAAGAGGAGGAGATTCGATGAACAAACAGAATCTGATCCATGCGGAAGGTTTGGTTACTGAATCACTCCCCAACGGTATGTTTCGAGTTCTGACAGATAATGGATGTCAGATTCTGACTCATATTTCGGGTAGGATTCGACGTAATTCCGTACGAATACTACCAGGAGATAGGGTCAAGGTCGAATTAAGTGCTTATGATTTAAGCAAAGGACGTATAATATATAGACTTAGCAACAAATCTTCAAACGATTGAATCACCTTTTTAACATCTGATGGGGATCGAGAATCATAGATTAAATAGACTCTCTTTCTCAAGGAACAGAATGTAATATGAGCAAATTGGAGGGTCACAAATATGAAAATTCGTGCTTCTATTCGTAGAATTTGTGGAAAATGTCGACCAATTCGTAGACGGAAACGAGTTATGATAATTTGTTCCAATCCGAGACATAAGCAAAAACAGGGGTAATCTTCCTCTATATCAATGAACGGATCTAGTGGTAAAATAGATTTCGATATGCATTTTTCGAACTGAACTCATAATGATTAATATGTCAAAAACTACAAGAAGAATTGGTTCACGTAGGAATGAACATCGAGTACTCAAAGGAGTTATTCACGTTCAAGCAAGTTTTAACAATACCATTGTGACTGTTACAGATGTACGGGGACAAGTTTTGTCTTGGTCTTCTGCCGGTGCCTGTGGATTCAAAGGCACAAGGAGAGGTACACCATTTGCTGCCCAGACTGCAGCAGAAAATGTTATTCGTACATTAATGGATCGGGGTATGGAACGAGTAGAAGTTATGATAAGTGGTCCTGGTCGGGGGAGAGATACAGCATTACGAACCATTCGTAGAAGTGGCATACTATTAAGTTTTGTACGTGACGTAACCCCTATGCCACATAATGGATGTAGACCTCCCAAAAAGAGACGTGTGTAAGAATTGAATGAATTTCAAGAGAAAGAAATGATTTAATAATCTGATCAAATAATCTTGGTATGATTCGAGATGAAATCTCAGTCTCTATTCAGACACTACGATGGAAGTGCCTCGAATCCAGAGCATACAGTAAGCGTCTTCATTATGGCCGTTTTGCTCTATCCCCGCTCTGCAAGGGTCGAGCCGATACAATAGGCATCGCAATGCGAAGAGCTTTACTTGGAGAAGTAGAAGGAACATGTATCACACATGTTAAATTGGATAACATAAAACATGAATATTCCGCGATAATAGGTATTGAAGAATCGGTACATGACATTTTGATGAATCTAAAAGAAATTGTACTTAGAAGTGATTCGTACGGAATCCGAGAAGCTTCTATCTATATCGTTGGACCTAGAAATGTAACTGCTCAAGATATCATATTACCACCTTCTGTGAAAATAATTGATACTACACAACATATAGCTAGACTTACTAAATCAATTACTTTTGATATAAGATTACGAATTGAAAAAAATCGCGGATATATTATACATAGTCCAAATAATTATCAGGACGGAATTTTTCCTATAGATGCTGTTTTTATGCCTGTTCGCGATGCGAATTATAGTATTCATTCCTATGGGAGCGGAAATGAAATACGAGAAGTCCTTTTCCTGGAAATATGGACGAATGGGGGGTTAACTCCTAGAGAGGCACTTTACGAAGCTTCTCGAAATTTGATCGACTTATTAATTCCCTTCCTGCATGGAGAGGAACAGAACATCGATGGAATGAACAATAGAAAAGGGTCTTCTAATATGCCTCCTTTCCCCCTTTCGCACGTATTTACTGATACGGGGGAAACAAAAGAAAAAATTGCATTTCAACATATTTTCATTGACCAATTAGAGTTACCCCCCAGAACCTATAACTGTCTCAGAAGAGCCAATATACATACATTATTGGATCTCTTAAATTATAGTCGAGAAGATCTAATGAGAATTGAACACTTCGGCAAGGAATCTATCGAACAGGTATTGGAAGTTCTACGAAAACGTTTTGCAATTAATCTACCCAGAAATTAGTTTCAGGTTCATTAAAAGGTTCCATTACATTCCATTTCTTCATTCATTTCCTTTCCCAAGTTATTCTGGAGAGTAATGAGAATAATTTCATTTAGAATCTTTGACATATCTCTATTTCATAAAATATTTGAAATAAATCTCTGACAAGATGGGTATATCTAGGGAGATATAATTTGTCTTAAAGAAACTACTCCCTAGATATATGAATAAAAAATGAAGAGATTTTTATATTCGACAGTTGGATCAAATTGGAAAAGACCTAAAGTTAAAGATTCATCAATAGGCAACGCTGCCCCAATACCTAACCAAAGGGCTACTGCAGTACCGATCAAGGATACTGTTGTAGCTACTGGACGACGAAATGGATTCTGAAATTGATTCACATTCTCTAGAAAAGGCACCGTCAATGATCCCGCGGGTACTGAGGCCATTAAAAGGACACCTAATAATTTGTTAGGTACTGTACGAAGTATTTGGAATACGGGGAAAAAATACCATTCGGGCAATATCTCCAAAGGAGTTGCAAATGGATTTGCTGGTTCACCAATCATTGATGGTTCTAGAACCGCTAAACCTACTGTACATGCAATAGTACCTAAAATTACTACTGGAAAAATATATAAAAGATCATTGGGCCAGGCAGGCTCTCCATAATAATTATGTCCCATACCTTTAGCTAATTTAGCCCTTAATACAGGATCATTCAGGTCAGGTTTCTTTGTTATTGGGATAAGTAGATCTCGATGGATCTATCCCCCGAAAGAACCGGACATGCCAATTTTGATCATCCGGCTCGAACAATAACTGGAGGAAGTATATATCACTTATTTTTCTCGTGATGGAAGACGGATTGGAATAATAGGAACTAATAATGTTCATGATCATCCATCATTGGTAATTTTATTATTCCAGTTAAATGCTCATTACCCAAGTAAGCTCACAAATTCGATCATGATCGATATGCTTTTTGGACCATCTTAGTCCTTGTAATTTGTGTTTATTATCACGAATAGACTTAAAAAGTTTTTTTACATACAAGGTATTGACTTGTTATTGATCTGGCCTCTCTTCTTCCTTAGATCCCTTCTTTCACTCCGATAGTTTTTTTCCGTCGAAATGGATGCAAGGAAAATGGATGCATTTTCACACTATGAAAAGGATAAATAAAGTCATATGATCCAATTATTGATTATATGAAAATATTACCCCATTGACCGGATCTCACGGAGCCCTTCCTGATCCGGATTCGATCATAGAAATAATTCTCTTGGAACGGAAAAAACTGACTGATGCTTTTCCACCCAGGTGCTAAACTTCCTATTTCTGATAAGGAAATTGGGACAGAGACACATTTTTCTCAGAAATTTTCATGTGGTAGATCGGATAAAGTATCTGCATGGCCTAATCAATAGTTCAAGTCACACACTCCCATAATCCATCTTCTCCGTCTGAGAATCTACTCCAATTATTTGTTTGTATTGGATGAATAATACTCCAAAATCGAAAGGAGAAATCCGAGGACCATATTTTCTATTTTCTATGGATATTTCCATTTTATAATAAGAAATATTCCTGGCGATGAGATATTACCGTCGTTACTCGGAACAATAAGTTATGAATAGTTATTTTTCATCTATCTTTTCTCTCTATAAAGGACCTGGAATACCTTGCTTACGGATCATTAGAAAGTGCATTGGCATAAATACAGCAGTAAGAAGGGGTAATATGAAAGTGTGTAAACTATAAAAACGAGTCAAGGTAGATTGACCCACACTAACACTTCCGCGTAATAACTCTACCAAAGGAGATCCTATTACAGGAATAGCCTCGGGCACACCGGTTACAATTTTAACTGCCCAATAACCAATTTGATCCCAGGGCAAAGAATAACCAGTTACACCGAAAGATACGGTCAGCACACCCAAAATTACACCCGTGACCCAAGTTAATTCACGGGGTTGTTTAAATCCACCTGTGAGATAAACACGGAATACGTGCAAGATCATCATTAGAACCATCATACTTGCCGACCATCGATGGATTGATCGGATTAGCCAACCAAAGTTAACTTCGGTCATTAGGTATTGAACAGAAGCAAAAGCTTCTGTCACGGTTGGACGATAGTAAAAAGTCATAGCAGAACCAGTAGCTACTTGTACTAAAAAACAGGTAAGTGTGATCCCCCCTAGACAATAAAATATATTGACATGAGGAGGAACATATTTACTGGTGATATCATCCGCAATCGCCTGAATCTCGAGACGCTCTTCGAACCAATCGTATACTTTATTGAGATAGGTAAACTAAAATTCCCCCTCTGAAAACCGTACATGAAAATTTTTGTTCATACGGCTTAAACAAGAACACACAAATGCTTTTGGACACAAATATATAATATAAATTGGGAAAATATCGAGATACTTGATGGTTCGTTGCCTGACCGGCTGGGTAAATGAGGATGATTCGAAACAATCCAGCATTTCTATTAGAAGACTTTATAGTGCCAAAATGAAAAATAGTGCCAAAATTTCAAGTCGGCTCATCCCTATGATAAATCACTATAGGCCTTTTGAACGATCTTTTACCCTATTCGTGTAATATAAGTTCCCTATAAAAGAACTAATATAGACGATCGATAGGAATTATCTTGTCGAGATCTCAATAGATGAATCAATCCAAACCTCAGATTTAGATTATACCCCGATGATTTTATCAAATCCCCAAAAAGTTCTCTGGGTAATAACCTTTTGATCTTCGCTCACTCAACGAAATATGCTAACTAAGAGAAAAAAGATACTAACTATAGAATTCTTTGGTCATAATCAGCATAATTATGAAGAGGGATAGATCTTTCAATTTATTTATTGGAAGCCTGGTGACGAGGAAATGATAGGTACAAACCATAGTTCAGATCTTCCTGGAACATATCTATAATAGACCTCGTGCTCTAGAGATTCACTATTCTATCAATTAAATATCCAACGAGGTAGGACCATCTTGATGAAGATAACAGATCGGTCTTCTGTACTATAAATATGGATCGATTTCAACAAGTCGCACACCCATATTCCAAAAATCCTTATAGAAAAGTAATTACACGATCAAACTATTGGAACAAGATAAGCTAAAAACTAAAAGACCCTATTTGATCTGGGTTTGGATCTCTCAGTTCTTTTTTTTTTTTTTCTTCAAGAGCTCGCCGGACGGATTTTGGAGTTCCTTTAGCCCCAACTAACCGGGATACCATCCAATAAAACGGAAGAATTATAAATCTCCAAGATAATAGATAGGAATACTGCAAATAGAGCCATTGCAAAACCCATAAGAGGAGTAGTTCCCCATCCAGGAGCTACTTTACCATATTCCGAATTAAGCGGTTTTAAGGACCTTCCTACAAGGGTTGGTCTTGGCACGATTTTGGAAGTATCATCAATGGTCTGTGTAGCCATAGAAACTATTGCATTGGTTGAGATCTGTTAACTTTGTTATTATATCGTAAACATACCATGATATTGGGATCACCTAATAATGGAAACTGCAACCTTAGTCGCCATCTCCATATCTTGTTTACTTGTGAGCTTTACTGGTTATGCCCTATACACCGCCTTTGGGCAACCCTCTGAACAACTTAGGGATCCTTTTGAGGATCACGAGGACTAACAGAAAGAATGACCTTCCCTATAGGGGAAGGTCATTCTTTCTTTGATGGGAGAGAAAGAATGAGGATTTGGAGAAGTAAAATTATTTTCCCCCTTTAGTCGGAACTTTGGGTGGTTCTCGGAAGAAAATAGCGAAAAAGATTATCCCTAGGGTCGATACCAACAGGAATGTATAAACCAATGCTTCCATAGATTCGATCGTAATTTACAATTATGGAGATAGCTTTCGTACTAATATTGATTAGAGAAGAGATAGGAGCAATATCATACCACTTGTCTCTTAGTAGTTGGATCTCCCAATTTTTGGAATGCTCCAAATTCTATTCGAGCATCCAAATCCGGGTCGATACCAGCAAAAACATCTCTGAATAGGGTTCTAGAACCATGCCAAATGTGTCCAGAAAAGAAAAGGAGAGCAAATGTAGTATGTCCAAAAGTAAACCAACCCCTTGGACTACTACGAAAAACACCATCGGATTTTAGAGTAGCACGATCTAATTCAAAAATTTCACCTAATTGAGCGCGTCTAGCATATTTTTTAACTATAGCGGGATCACCAAAACTAACCCTGTCAAGTCCACCACCATAGAACTCAACAGTTACACCTACTTGTTCAACACTATACTTTGATTCTGCCCTCCTAAAAGGAACATCGGCTTTAACAATTCCTTCTTTGTCTACCAGAACTACTGGAAATGTTTCGAAAAAGGTAGGCATACGACGTACAAAAAGCTCATTTCCCTCCTTATCTTTGAAGATAGGGTGTCCTAACCAACCAACAGCTATTCCATCTCCATTGTCCATTGCACCTGCTCTGAATAACCCTCCCTTAGCTGGATTATTACCAATGTAATCATAAAAAGCGAGTTTCTCGGGAATTTTTGACCAAGCTTCCGATAGGCTCAAATTTTCGGCCAGACCGGCACGAACCCGTCGATCTATTTCTTGTTGGAAGTATCCCTGATCCCACTGGTAACGGGTGGGACCAAATAATTCGACCGGAGTAGTTGCGGAGCCATACCACATGGTTCCGGCAACAACGAAAGCTGCAAAAAACACAGCAGCAATACTGCTGGATAGGACCGTTTCAATATTCCCCATGCGTAATCCTATATATAAACGTTGGGGAGGACGAACACTGAGATGGAATAGACCTGCTAATATACCCAATATACCTGCTGCAATATGATGAGAAGCTATTCCTCCCGGAACAAAAGGATCAAAACCTTCAGCTCCCCATGCCGGATCCACTGGTTGTATTTTTCCAGTTAGTCCATAAGGATCAGACACCCATATCCCAGGACCATACAAACCCGTTACATGAAATGCTCCAAATCCGAAACAAGCTACTCCTGAGAGGAATAAATGAATTCCAAATATTTTTGGCAAATCTAAACAAAGTTTTCCCGTACGTTCATCACAGAATAGTTCCAGATCCCAATATACCCAATGCCAGATAGCTGCCAAAAAGCACAGGCCAGAAAACATGATATGTGCCCCAGCCACACCTTCATAACTCCAAATACCAGGATTAGTTACAGTTTCTCCGGTGATGCTCCATCCACTCCATGAATTCTTTATTCCCAAACGAGTCATAAAAGGTATAACAAACATACCTTGTCTCCACATTGGATCAAGAACAGGATCGGATGGATCAAAAACTGCTAATTCGTACAAAGCCATTGAACCAGCCCAACCAGCAACTAGAGCTGTATGCATTATATGTACAGAAATTAACCGACCAGGATCATTCAATACGACGGTATGAACGCGATACCAAGGCAAACCCATGAAAACACCCCTTTATCGGAAAAAGTAGACACTATGTAACTTTCTCACATTTGATTGGAATAGATCATGCTATCGAGCTAGACCCCCGGATCATCTCGAAGGTTAACATATATTCACTTGGACATTGCTAATGATGGAACAGGTTCGAAACAATTCTGTTCATACATAATAGCAGGGAGAAGCAAATCATACATAATAGCAGGAATAAGCAAAGATATTTTATCTTTTGTATGTACCAATACACAATGTGGGGATTGGTCCCATTTATACTGAAAAAACGCATAAATACCTGTTCATTATTCCATGAACCTGCGAAAAAAGAGGAAACTAGATCTCCCTATTCATCCTTCCGTTCGTCCATGAACGATATCTCCTTTCCGTTCCGTAGAAAGATCCGAAGTTATCCGTTTTCAGGATCAATAGTGACCGAACGGAGAGAGAGGGATTCGAACCCTCGGTACGGATAATCCGTACTACGGATTAGCAATCCGCCGCTTTGGTCCGCTCAGCCATCTCTCCAAAATGGAATGTAACAAAATGAATGGTGGAGTGAAGATGTATACCATAGCATGTACGGATTGTATCGACAATACAATGAATATAGCAATTATTCAGTTAGATAAAAACCAATCTGGCGAATCGTATTGTTCATTTCGTTAAAAAAGATTCTTTTCTTTTATTGGCCTGGCCACACCGGCCAGGCCAAACCAAGAAAAGTCAGGAATCAATAATACAGCGCTCTACCTAATCTGAGCGCTAAAATCATTGTTATAAAAGCAAGAAAAAAGGCTATCACAAATTGAGCTATCATCTCTTCATTCCCTCTCCAATCATTTTGAATAAATGAGTTACACGGAACGGATTAGTCCATTTATTTCTCTCCAGTATCCAATTTGATTATCTAGATATTGAAATACATCAATGGGCTCTCTATCTATTTTATGTATTATTGTAAAGATATCAGTTGCTCAAGGTTATTGTAAAGATATTAGTTGCTCAAGGCTATAGTTTCCTAATCGAAACTACACAGATGGGGAAGGAGAAGAGAAAATAGAAGTGTGAAAAGTGATTGATCTTGACAACATTTTATTCATACATCCATCAAGTCGATGGGATCATAGGGGTGAAAGAAAACGAAATGAATCTAGAGGTTATTGCACAGCTCACTGTTCTGACTCTGACGGTTGTATCGGGTCCATTAGTAATTGTTTTATCAGCAGTTCGCAAAGGTAATTTATAATTACAATGAGCCATCTCCGGGAATGAAATACTATTTACCCAAGTATTGAATCTCCGGGGATGGAGATTAATGTAATGATGAAAACGAGGTAATGACTGATAGAAACTTTCAATGGAGGTTGATAACTCCTCGTCTTCCTATTGGTTGGACAAAAGATCGATCCGTATATTACAATTGGATCGTGGCGGGTATAGTTTAGTGGTAAAAGTGTGATTCGTTACATTATCAACTTGAATAGTTGAAGGATCTTTTACATGGATCTCTGATCCATCTAAAGCTCTATTTCTAGATAGGTTAAAAACCTCCCCTATGAATACCTTGGTTCAGGAATAACATACCTTCTCGTAATCTGGATCTTAAATGATTAAATAGAAACACATTTTTGGTTCCAAGATAGCGCCACAGAATGTTTGAAAGGTTAGAGAAATCTTTCCAATTAGAGAAATAACAGATCTATGGGGATCCAAAGATATTTTTCATCGTGACTAAACCTTTAACTTATGGATGGAAGGACCCCAGGTTGAAGCCAAATAGCTATAGAACGATGACTTTGGTTTACTTGGGTTATCGGCATTTTGTTCGAGCTCGGTGGAATTTGTTCTCCTGGGGATCGGAATCAGTAGAAATAGGGAACGAAGTAATTAGAAAGATTTGTGATCATTTGAAACTTTTCAAATTGATCTTTCTATAGGGATCATCTAGAAAGTGAGTAAGTATTCTACGATTCGGGGCCCTTCACTAAAAAAAAAAGATAGAAGGGGAGAAAAGAGAAGAAACTGACATAGATGCTATGGGTACGATAAGAAATTAGGGTTTAATTAGAAAAGAAAAAAAAAAGAAGGATAAAAAAATGAAAATCTCTTAAAGATTTTATATAAATACTCCGTTTCTTCCCTCATACCTCTATCTCCCATGAAGGAGCCGAATGACATGAAATTTTCATGTTCGGTTCTGAATTAGAGGCATTTAATAATCAATGTCGACTATAACCCCTAGCCTTCCAAGCTAACGATGCGGGTTCGATTCCCGCTACCCGCTAACGGATATCTACCTATTCTATCTATATATATAGATAGAATAGGTAGATATAAAGTGATTAAGCATATCACATAATTTCACAATTCATTCAAAATATATTTTCCATTTCAATATGAAATAGATTCTATTCTTTTCCTATCCTAATCTCATTGTGAATCAAAAAGTGGATCGGGATATGCCAAAGATAGTGAAAAAAGAGAAAAAGAGCGTCCATCGTCTAATGGATAGGACAGAGGTCTTCTAAACCTTCAGTATAGGTTCAAATCCTATTGGACGTAAGACTCTTCAATTGTTCAAAATTGTTGTGCAATGTATTGGAACAAATTCTTAAGCTCTTTTTCCTGTTCCGAATGTCCTGCCAAATGATAAAATATTCATTTTTGTTCTTGAAGTAAAAAAAGTTCAGTATGTTCCTTAAGAGCCTCTTCCAGAAGAGCTTTTGCTTCTTCCGTAAATGTAGCAGTAGAACGTATAATTTCTCCAAACTGAGGTTTATTCTTTATCAAATACTCGCGTAACTGAACGAGAAATTTTCTCACCTGTGCTATCTCTAATATATCTAGGTATCCATTCGTTCCGGTATAAATAGTAGCTATTTGTTCTTCTACTTTCAAAGGAGCCGACTGAGATTGTTTGAGCAACTCACGTAATCGTTGACCCCTTGCCAACTGATCTTGAGTAGCTTTATCAAGATCGGAAGCAAATTGTGCAAAGGCTTCCAACTCTGCAAATTGAGCTAACTCTAATTTCAATTTTCCAGCTACCTTTTTCATAGCTTTTATCTGAGCCGCGGATCCTACTCTAGATACGGAAATACCCACATTAATAGCAGGTCGGATCCCGGCATTGAATAGATCAGCCGATAAAAATATTTGTCCATCGGTAATTGAAATTGCATTAGTGGGAATATAAGCTGAAACATCTCCAGCTTGAGTCTCAACTATTGGTAGAGCCGTAAGACTCCCCTCACCTAACTGAGAACTTAATTTAGCTGCTCTTTCCAAGAGACGGGAATGCAAATAGAAAACATCTCCCGGATAAGCTTCTCGGCCAGGTGGTCTTCTTAATAGAAGAGACATTTGTCGATAAGCTTGTGCCTGTTTGGAGAGATCATCATAAATTATTGAAGTATGTTGTTTCTTATACATGAAGTATTCAGCCAAAGCTGCCCCTGTATAAGGAGCGAGATATTGTAATGTAGCGGGAGAATCCGCAGTTTCCGCTACCACAATGGTATATTCCATTGCGCCACGTTCTTGGAATGTATTAACTACCTGAGCCACGGAAGAAGCTTTTTGACCAATTGCTACATAGACACAGATTACATTTTGACTCTTTTGATTAGGAATAGTATCTGTAGCTACTGCTGTCTTGCCGGTCTGTCTGTCCCCAATAATTAATTCTCGCTGACCACGTCCTATAGGAATCATAGAATCAATAGCAATAAGTCCCGTTTGAAGGGGTTCATATACGGAACGTCTTGATATAATACCTGGAGCGGGAGATTCAATCAGTCGAAATTCGGAAGCTGAAATTTGACCCTTGCCATCAATGGGTTGGGCTAGAGCATTTACAACACGACCCAAATACGCATCACTTACTGGTACCTGAGCAATTTTTCCCGTTGCTTTCACAGAACTGCCTTCTTGTATCATCAAGCCATCACCCATTAATACAGCTCCAACATTATCCGATCCCAAATTTAGGGCAATGCCTACTGTACCATCTCCAAATTCCAATAATTCCCCTGCCATTACTTCATCAAGACCATGAATACGAGCAATGCCATCTCCTACTTGAAGTACGGTGCCAAGATTACCAACTCTTACTTCGTTATTATATTGTTCGATCTGTTTTCGTATAATACTACTAATTTCGTCGAGTCGAATATTTCCCATTAGCACTCATTAATTATCTGTTGAGAAATAGGACCTATAACAACTAATTATTTGTGTTCATCATGGCTCTAAGCAGGCCAATATTGTGATCGATCGTACGTAAATGTAACTCAGTATTCAAACGACTATTCAAAGTTCCTATAGCTCTTCGTAAAGCTTGGCGAGAAACTTGTTGTCGGATCTGGTCAATTACTCTTTGCTGTTCGGAGTAAACCGTCTCATTCTTGGGATCCTCTAATTGTTCCAAATTCTCAGAAGCAACTTTGATGAGATCCTCTTTCTCTCGTTCTATCTGGGAGTCTCCATTTACCCGGATTTCGTTTGCTATCCTTTCCACTTCCCTTAAGCGAACCCGAGCTTTGTCGAGCTGATCGATAGCTACTTTACATAGTTCTTCCGAATTCTGAATAGTACTCAATATTTTCTGTTTACGGTTATCTAATAGATTACTTAATGAAAGTAGATTATCTATTCACAAATTTAATGAATTCATAATCTCTTCCCAAACCGAACACGAATCTTTCAATTCATTCGGCTCTCCTGCTCAGTTCTTTTTTTATTCCCCAGGAACATATACGTTCCCTTCCCTCATAAACACCAAGCCTGCCCTTTCCGTTCCGTTTACGGAAGATTAGAATCAATCTATAAAAGACCGAGATCTTCGAAGGGCTCTTCCGGCAAAAGGGATTTGCAATTATCAATAAAGTTGTTGTTTTTCTTGTTGTTTCCCCTTTTCTCTCCTTTTATTCTCCCATGAAATTGGAATCAATACGTTCCATTCAACCAATTCATTTGTGCCTCCTCCTTTTTGTTTTATCGAATAATTTCCCTTCTGTTCTGTGTAGGTCGTCGGTTCAGCATTGGAACTAAATTTGGATGGGAGATTGGGACTATTTTTCAGTAAATGGATTATTCCATTGATATGAATGTTATATATCGGATCAATCTCCAACTATGCCTTTGAATCCATCTCATCTTGACACAGCGGTGGAAAGAGTACCCAGTTAGTTGTGCTTAGACTTCAAGCAGTTCAGCTTTAACCATTCTAATGGTCCTCTCTCATTGGTTGGTTGGTATAAACTAAGAGTTCATCTCCCAATCAATTACGAAATGCTATAGTTCTTCGCTATTCCCTGTTCGGAAGTAATTCGTAGAGATCATGCACTTTTCTATCTCCAAACTCCAAAGTGCAGCTGGTTGGGCCCAGCCATATTATTCGAATATACAATTCGCACACACTCCCTTTCCAAAATATATTAGTACACTAAGCACCACACTTGGATTTATTATATTTGTTTCTAAAATATTGGTATTTGACCCGAAACCCCCAGCAGAAGGCCAATAACTCAAGGAAATGAAAGGATCCATTACATTTTTCATACGTTCTCCCCTCATAGATAAGGATATGTTCTACAGAATCTTGTTCTTTTCTTATTTGATCCTATCTATCTAGTTCTGGATAAGAATATTTGGGATACTTAGTCCCAGGTCTCATATAAGGATAAAAAAAAAAAAATTGCTTGCCCTATCTACTCTCTTCCCTGCCGCGCGCATCATTAATCTCTATGACCGAAGTATAGGTATAGGAAGAATGTAATGACGAGGTGTAGGGATCTTTGTTTTCAGGATCAAACAAAGGGATTTGCAAATAGAAGTGCTAGGGCCACAACTAGTCCATAAATAGTTAAAGCTTCCATAAAAGCTAAACTTAGCAGTAAGGTACCCCGTATTTTACCTTCCGCTTCTGGTTGTCTCGCAATACCTTCTACAGCTTGGCCCGCAGCAGTGCCCTGACCAACGCCGGGTCCAATAGAAGCAAGCCCTACAGATAATCCAGCAGCAATAACGGAAGCAGCAGAAATTAAGGGATCCATGGTAATCTCCTCTTACTAAGGTTGGGAAATAGTTGATAATACAACAGTTTCATCTATTGATTGTTCACCAATAGTGAAATTATGGAACGATTTATTCCGAACAACTAAGAACCCAAAAGATTTAGGTATCAAAATATCAACGAATAGGGAAACCTATTATTCCTTATGAAGATATTTATTCATGAAAATATCTGAAATACAGATTCCATTTTATTGAACATATGAATTATTATTACGGAGAGATAATAGACTGTGTAAGAGCCTATAAGTAATTATATATAACATCTATATATGATATATTAATCCATATAATCTATAAGGCTTATAATAAATATAAATGGATTAATATATGAAACGAACTATATACAAAGTAAACATGTTAAAAAATCCTCCCTTTACTAGGAACAAAAATGGAATCGTTCTACGCCGGAGTACATTCTTTACTCAACCAACTCCGATTAGTGAACATGTTCGATCCTATTTTCTTTCATATCTTTATACAAATGAACCAATCTGATCCACTCTATCTGGAGATCTAATGGATGGAATTAGTAGTTAACTGATCCTAAATCTTCTTACCAAGCCTTTGTTACTAAGAATTCCGATTTGCTCCTACCATACATATCAAGTCATGAGTTGGTACGATACTTAGATAATATTATGTCTGATTGAACAGTTATTTAGTGGTTTAATGATGACCCTCCATGGATTCACCTATATAAGCTGCGGCTAGAGTTGCAAAGATCAGAGCTTGAATACCGCTCGTAAATAATCCCAGGAACATTACAGGTATAGGAACTACTAAAGGTACCGGAGAAACAGGAACGGCAACTACCAATTCGTCGGCTAATATATTTCCAAAAAGTCGAAAACTTAGTGATAAAGGTTTTGTAAAATCCTCTAAGATGTTAATTGGTAAAAGTATTGGGGTTGGTTGAATATATTTACCAAAATAACCTAACCCCTTCTTTGCAAGACCTGCGTAGAAATATGCTACTGACGTAAGCGAAGCTAGAGCAACCGTAGTATTTATATCATTTGTAGGTGCGGCTAACTCCCCTTGAGGTAATTTTAGAATTCCCCAAGGAAGAAGAGCACCTGACCAGTTAGAAACAAAGATAAATAGAAACATAGTTCCAATAAAGGAAACCCAAGGACCATATTCTTCTTCCCCAATCTGAGTTCTGGCCAAGTCCCGAATAAATTCGAGAATATATTCAACAAAATTTTGACCACCGGTAGGAATGGTTTGTGGATCTCGAACAGCTATGGTAGCTGAACCTAATAAGACAGCAATTACAACCCAAGAAGTTATAAGTACCTGTGCATGAACTTGAAACCCCCCTATTTGCCAATAAAAATGTTGACCTACCTCCACACCGGATATCTCATAGATATGATTCAGTGTGCTAATAGGAGATCGTACGATATCCATATCCATATTACCCCCTTGTAAAGATTAACTTAAAGAAGAAAAGAAATGATTTTTGTCGAATGAGGGATTCCTCAATTATTTCACTCTCATCAGAATTTTTGATGCCACGAGATAATAAAATGGTTATTCCATTAAGAATATTTTTCAATTTGGAGCAGCCAACCAAATAAATAAATGAAATTCGCTCTTACGATATCTTAAATGGAATAGCAGCCAACTCAGTAAATCCTCAGGTACCCCTCCCCTTTTTTTCTATTTTATTATTATTATTACTAATTAACTATCTATTAACCCTTCATATAGCTATAATGGCCTTAATGACCTTCCTTCACAAATTGCTGACGTTGATCTGTTCAGGATCAATTGGATTGAAGCTATACCATCATCATTGGCTGGAATTGGGATATCCACGAGATCTGGATCACAATCTGTATCAACTAAGCAAATTGTCGGAATACCCAAAGTTCTACATTCCCCAAGAGCAATGGATTCTTCTTGTTGATTAGTAATTATTGCAATATCGGGTAAGCTCGTCATGTATCTAATCCCACCTAGATATTTCTGCAATTGGTCCAATTGTCTCTTGAGCATTGCTGCTTCTTTTTTTGGAGGTTGATTGAATCGTCCCGTATCTTGTTCTTTTTTTAAATCCTTGAACTTCTGAGGTCTCGTCTCTGTAGTAGACCAATTAGTTAACATACCACCAAGCCATTTTCTATTTACATAATGACATCGAGCTTCTGTAGCAGCTGATGCTACTAAATCAGCTGCTTGATATTTCGTACCGATTATCAGGAATTGCTTTCCTCTACCTGCTATATCAAACAGCAAATCACAAGCTTCTGATGAAGAACGAGCAGTTTTAGCCAGATTAATAATATGAGTATCTCTACGCTCTGTAAAAATGTAAGGTGCCATCTTAGGATTCCATTTCCTAGTTTTATGCCCTAAATGAACTCTTGCTTCCATCATCTCTTCCAAATCTATGTTCCAATATCTTTTGCTCATTCTCGTTCGCTTTCCTCCCCAAAATAACGAAATAACATGGACTGTAATATCTAATTATTCCAATGGAATCGATTACATCTCAAAGATTGCCTATCTGTCTAGTACGTGGTACAACCAAACGTTCTCACTCATAGAATATTTGATATTTTTCCTATTATATTATAGGATTCATATTCATGAACATAACAATAAATCTATTTATCAAGACTATTTATCAAGACTATTTTAATGGCTGTTTAAATATATTGTGAGAATTTTCTTGAATGGAAAAAAAAGAGACCTTGTCATGATGAAATAAAATATCTTTCACTTTGTTGCTAAATAGATTTCTATTCCCCATTCTTGGATCCATTCCGTTACGTTTCCCTGAACGGCGAATATGTTGTCCAGTACCGGCAGGTATAATCCCCCCGAGAATAACATTTTCCTTCAAGCCTTTCAACCGATCGATACGACCTTGTAGAGCAGCTTTAGCTAAGACCCGAGCAGTTTCCTGGAAACTCGCTTCGGATATAAAACTTTGAGTATTCAGAGATGCCCTTGTTATTCCCAATAACATAGTTTTATAGTAGATTGCCTCTTCCAGAGCACGATTCATTCTCTGTGCTCGTGATAATCCAATGAGTTCCCCGGGTGAAAAAACATTAGCTGTTCCATCTTCTGAAATTAATACTTTCGATGTCATTTGGCGTACAATAATTTCTATATGCTTATCACAAATTCGTACCCCTTGGGATCGGTAAACCTTTTGAATCTGATTGACCAAATGAGTCTGACTTTGTTCCATAGTTATCCTAGCACTGATGAATAACCCCCAAAGACTTCCAAGAAATCTTGTCATATCCCCGGTCCAATTTTCAAAACTTTCTTTCAGATTCATCGATATTGAATTATTCAAACGGGCTTCTGACAATTGTTCAACTTTAGGAAGACCTTGAATTATATCACTGGATTTGAACCTTTCATATATCAATGTTATCAATGTATCTCCTTTGTCAAGAATTTCTCCATAATGACCATGAACAGTCGCTTTTCGAGTAGCCAAATAGGGTTTAGCTGATCTAATGACTAAAGATTCCTCATCAACTGCTATAATTTGACCAGATTCGGGGAGTGGTTCATGCTCGGATATACATACACTTTCAGGCATAAATTGTCCAGGACTAACTACTGGAAATGTTTTTTCGCAGAATTCGGATGGAGAAGAGCACCAATTTGGACCCAAGAGATTGGAGATTATGTTCCTGCACGGATCGAAATGAGAAATTCTCATATTTTCGTCCATAAAATAGTATTTAGGTACTTGAAAAGTATTGAAATACTTGTGGAAAATGGAATGTTTCTTTGACAATACTTTTTTATAAGTTAGAAAATGGGAGGATGGAAAACGGTTGGTGATACTATGTAAATGACCCAAGAGACCCGAAAATTCAATGATTTTTCTCATAGGATCCTCTCTATTTGATTTATTTACCGTATCATAACATTTTGAATCATTGACTAGAACGATTCGAAAACAGTCGGATGGTGACAGAACCGTAAAAGATCCACTATCTTCCCCCCCATTAGATAATGAACAAATAGTTCCTTGATGCTTACTAATTAATTGACTCTCCCCATTGGAAGAGAAAAGATTAGTGTGGGACAATTTGTTATGTAACATCAAATTAGAACTTGCTTTATTGTCCCTTCTCCCCATGAAAAAAAGGGGGTATTTCATCAAGCTAATTTGGATCATATTGCTAACGATCTTATTTGTTTTTACTGAAGTAAGAGAAGCATAAGCTCCAGATTCTATAGAATCTATTTGTTCCCAATCAAATCCTAGACAAGTTTGAACCAATGGAATACTTGTGTCATTCATTACTTGGATTCGTTCATCATCTTCGTACGAAATAGAATTGCTAACTTGAATCTGCAAGTTGTCCCCTTCCCTCGAGAAATCTAGGGAAAAGGGTATTGTCATATCTGGCCCATCAGGTATTCCATATTCTACGTTAGAATATCCAAAAATGGAATTTCTCTGTAGAATACCACTTTTGGGTATTCTAAGAATCGCATCAGGACAAGGTATTCTTCTTTTTCCCCATTCTTTATCACATTGTAACGGGACGATGAATCGATCCATTTGTTTTTTCCCCTTAATATTGTAATTCTTTGGGGAAAAGGTGACATAAATAGAGTCTTGATGCTCGTTGCATATGGTCCCATCAGTTTCTGAATAACTGAAGATTTGTTCTTCCTTCTCATAGCAGTTTGAGTCACCCAATCTATGTTCCACTTGATCCACGTAAGAATCGGAAAGTGATTTATGTTTGGCAACAAAAAGTTGAACATCTACTTGATCCTGATGCTTATTAAATGGGAAAGGTACTACACCGGATCCGTATATACCTCCCGATAATATCCATAAATAACCCGTCCTGAGTATAGAATGAACATTACCGTGTACATATTCAGGTGCATGACACACATTGGTACTCCAGTGCATTTCTCCTTCTAGGTCAGAATATATATTTTTGCGAACTTTCTCCTTGAAGGAAGATGTTCTAGTGCGAACCTCGGCAATAATTTGTTCCGATTCCACATATTGATCATTCTGAACCAAAAGCAAACTTTGTGGTGGAATGGTTAAGTTCTGTACTTGATCCTTACCATCAATAGTGATGGATAAGTTATTATGACATAGATAAGCAGGATGTCCATTACATGTACGTGTAGGATAAACCAAATTATCATTGAATTCAATCTTTCCATTGAAAGGAGCTCGTACATGTTCTGCAATATCACCAGTAAATACCCCCCCGGTATGAAAAGTCCTTAGTGTTAGTTGAGTTCCTGGTTCCCCAATGGATTGGCCTGCAATAATACCTACTGCTTCTCCTAATTCGATCAAGTGACTGTGAGTAGTACTCCGACCATAACATAATTGACAAATCCGAGATATACTCTTGCAAGTAAAGGGGGTTCGTATATATATTGGTTGTGTTCGAAGATTTATTAATTGATTGGCAAGTCCAACTCCAATATCTTGATTGCGCGTGGCAATGCATCTCCTATTTATATATACATCGTCTGCTAGCACACGGCCAATCAGTATTTGTGTTCGTACAAAAATTTCATTTCTGTCCCTTTCTCGACCTCGAATGGGACTTACGAAAATACCTTGGATAGTGCCACAATCTTTTCTACGTACTACAATGTGTTGAACCACTTCAACGAGTCTACGTGTGAGGTATCCAGCATCTGCTGTTCGTACAGCAGTATCCACAACTCCTTTACGAGCCCCATAACAGGAAATAATATATTCCGTTAAAGAGAGCCCTTCGCGTAAATTCCTTCGAATGGGTAGATCAATGATTTGTCCTTGAGGATCTGACATTAATCCTCTCATACCTACTAATTGGTGAACCTGAGATGTACTTCCCCTAGCTCCTGAGAAGGACATAACATGTACTGGATTTAAGGGATCAGTCATGCTAAAATTCGGATTCATTTCCTTTCTCAAATATTCACTTGTAGCATACCATATCTCGATCGATTGACGTAATTTTTCCACTGCATGTACATTCCCATAATGATTATGTTTCTCCGAAATAGAACCTTGTTGCTCCGCATCTTGGACGAGCCATCCTTTGGAAGGTGCTGTTAAAAGATCATCAATTCCTAATGAAATAGCTGTATGAGTAGCTTGTTGAAAACCTGAAGTCTTGAGTTGATCCAAGATATGTGATGTATATGTCATTCCGAAGTGATCTATTAATCTGCTAATAAGCTTTTTAATGGCAGTTTTATCCATCACTTTATTATAAAAGGGCAAATTATCAAAGGGCAATCTGGTTCGTTCCTTCATAAGGAAAAATCTCCATATTTTCATGAGCAGGATTAAGCAATGGGTTCAAGCCGGTTATTCGAAGGCTTCCTCGATCTCTATATCTACACTAATGAAAAGATCATAAGATCAATAACATTAGATCCTAAAAGCTGGTAGTGATTTCTTTGGGTGTTCAGAACGGGCAAAACCTTGTATGGCTTCTTCCATTTCTCGATTGAAACGAGTACGACCAACAGTTGTTCGAATGTATATATTAAGGATTTCCCCTCTTCTACCTTTTCTTATTCTATAATGTTCATGGATTTCGTGGAAGGTACCCAAAGATTCGTATTGAACCTCGATAGGGGCTTCTTGGTTTACGGAGGTAATGATACGTAGATCCACTTCCTCCCACCGAAGCCATAAGGGGCTGTATAAGTCAATTCGTTTCTGTCGATAAGCTCTGAGCACATCATCATAACTATAAAAGGAAGGTTTCTTACGGGAAAAGCTTTTATTTTCCGAGTGATACGGGTGGTACCTATTACCATAAATACCTTGATTATTTCCAATCGTCGATATATAAAGTCCAAGAAGCATATCTTGAGTCGGTATAGAAATAGGATCTCCGATAGCTGGAGACAAAAGATTTTTCTCAGAAAACATGAGTAAACGAGCTTCTGCTCTAGCTTCCAGAGATAAAGGTACATGGACAGCCATCTGATCTCCGTCGAAGTCCGCATTAAATCCTCCACAAACCAATGGATGTAAACGAATGGCGCGTCCTTCTACTAAAATAGGTTGAAACGCTTGTATTCCTAATCTGTGTAAGGTAGGTGCTCGATTCAACAATACAGGATGTCCTTGCATAATCTCTTGAAGTACTTCCCATACAATGGGTCCCTTATCTCGAATCATACTTTTAGCAGCTCTTAGGTTGGGAGCAATATGTCGTCCAATGAGACTACGAATTACAAATGCTTGAAAAAGCTCTATTGCTATTTCTGAGGGTAATCCACATTGATACAATGATAGAAAGGGACCCACCACAATAACGGAACGACCTGAATAATCAACTCGTTTCCCTAGTAAATTTTCACGAAATCTTCCCTCTTTGCCTTCGATCACATCTGAGAACGATTTATAAGGCCTATCATGACTGTCTCTCATTGGTTGTCCACAGATGCCATTATCGAGAAGTGCATCTACGGCTTCTTGGATCAATTTTTTTTGACAAATAACAAATGACTCAGATCCACTTCTTGCTAATAAATTGGTAAGAGTATTATTCCGATTGATAACTCTTCGATAAAGTTCATTTAGATCTGATGAAGTAATCAGTCCACCTTCACCTAATTGAACGATTGGCCTCGGTTCGGGAGGAAGAACTGGTAATAGGCATAAAACCATCCATTTTGGTTCTATATTTGTTCGGAGAAAATGTTTAGCCAATTTAATGCGTCCAACCAGAAAATCCTTTCTTCTTCGAATTGTTTCATCCTCCCATCCATCCACAGTAGATTCTTGATCCTCCTCCAATCTATTCCATTTCAATTCAACCAAATTCTTCCATTCCATATGTGAACGATCTATAATCATTTGCAGATCCAGACCAGTTAGTTGTTCCCTGATAGCATCTCCCCCAGTAGCTATTTCTCTCTCTTGAAATGTTCCAGAACCTCGAGCAAAGAGGTAATGAGTACGAGCAGAGAGGTAATGAGGAATAATATCTCTCCAGGATTGAATCTCATAATTGAATGTACCCCGTGATCTCAATAAAGTTGGTTTGTTAGCTATGGGCCTAGCAAGAAAAAGATTTGGATAGGTTATTCTAAGATTTCCCCCCTCAGGATCGGACGTGAAAGTTTCCTCTCATCCGGCTCAAGTAACTAAAAAAAAAAAAGAAGCGAAAAAATATTTTTCGCTCTGAAGAGAGACCGCTACTCTCTGCTCAAGTTCCAGGTTCAATTGAGTATTCCTTTGCGATTCTACAACATAGATATGGAATTATTGAGCAGTCTCCTCCCTTCCGAACAATACATTTCTTTTTGAAAAGATCTTCAATTAGGGATTTACTTGTCTTTATCTCGTTCCATTTGATCCTTTAGGTTCCTGCTTGCTCTACTTCGATGGTTACAACACTATCTATCGATCGAAGCATATGTGCGATGAATAGACTCCTATAGCCATATCTTTGTTCCGGAATATCTCTTATTCAGGAATAATCTGAAAGAGAATTACTTTTGAATTCCATTATATAAAAGAAGTGTTTTGACGAAGTTCAATTAGCAATTTGATACAGAATATAGAAACCCTGGACTAATTCCTCTTTCTCAACATCCGTTCAAGATGCTTATAATTCTGAGCTTCATGCTACTCCTCCGGAGGGACATGTCAGAGCTAAAGGCATCCCAATGAGATTTAATAGGATGACAGTTCCTTATTACGGATCTGTATGATCGGAACTTGTGATCAAGTCACACATCGCAATATACTGGGCCTTCTAATTCTTTCCGAGTTTTAGCTAATAGATTCGCAATATAACTGGGAAGGCGTTTCAAATACCATACGTGAACCACCGGACATGCTAGTTTAATGTATCCCATTCGATATCTTCGAATTCGAGAATCAACAAATTCAACTCCACATTGTGTGCAAAATTTTGAGTCTATCTTCTCATTTCCGATCCCTGGAGAATTTCCACAAGAACAAACTCTACTTTTTATAGGTCCAAAGATTCTTTCACAAAACGATCCATCTCTTTCTGGTTTATTAGTTTCATAATGTAGAGTATAGGGTTTAGTCACCTGTCCAACTATCTCGCCATTAGGTAAAATTTTTTTTGACCAAGCACAAATCTGTTCGGGAGAAGCTAATCCAATTCGAAGTTGTTGATGTTTATTCTGGTCAATCATAAAAGATCTTGATTCATTCTGATCAAACTTCCTCCCTATCTATCTGAAAGTCTTTCTCAGATATAATAGCATGATTCAATTCTAGAGCTAAAGATCGTAATTCTCGAATGAGCAATCGGAAAGATTCTGGAGCAGTGTCAGGTTTAGGTATTGGTCCTCCAGTGATAATGGCACCAAGTACTTCATTACGAGTTCTAATATGGTCAGATTTGAGAGTAAGCATCTCTTGTAAAATATAAGCAACACCAAAACCTTCTAGAGCCCAAACTTCCATTTCTCCTACTCGTTGCCCCCCTCGTTTGGATTTTCCTCTAAGAGGTTGTTGTGTAACCCGTGCATAAGGTCCACTCGAACGTGCATGTATTTTATCATCAACTTGATGACTCAATTTCGACATATAAGCTTTTCCTATTGTAACAGGTTGTTCAAAAACATCTCCTGTTCTTCCATCGATTAATCTATGTTTTCCAGGATGATCCGGTTCGAATACCCATGGATTAGCTGTTTGTTCACTAGCTTTATAAAGCTCAGGAAACACTAGTTTTCTCGAAGCTTCTCGCTCATATCTTTCGTCAAAAGGTGTTATTCTATAATGTTTGTTCATCAGGTTTCCTGCTAAACCGGGTAAACATTCAAAGATCTGTCCTACATTCATTCGTGAAGGTACCCCTAATGGATTCAATACCATATCAACTGGTATTCCATTTTGCAAATAGGGCATATCTTGTCTGGGCAAAACTATTGAAATAATACCTTTATTACCATGCCTTCCAGCTACTTTATCACCCACTTGTATCTTACGTTTTTGTGATATATATACGTGGACTGTTTCCGCATTATCACCGGAATCATCTACTCTATTGATCCATCTCACATCAATAACTCGACCTCTTCCACCTATAGGTGCTCTGAGACAATTTTCTCTCGCAGTGGATACTTCAATACCAAATATTGTTTGTAATAATCTTCCTTCCGGGGCACATAATGATTCTTCTGTTGTTTGAGGCGTTAATTTACCTACCAAAACATCACCTGTTTCTATCCAAGATCCTAGCATTACAAGACCATTTTCGTCCAAATGACGAAGTGAATGAGCATCTAAATGAGGTATTTCTCTAGTGATTCTTTCAGGACCCTGGCTCGTCATACAGATTTCAATCCTGTATCTTACGATATGGAAAGAGGTATAAATATCTTCATATACCAGACGTTCACTAATGAGTATTGCGTCTTCAAAATTGTATCCTTCCCATGGCATATAAGCTACTAAGACGTTTTTTCCCAAAGAGAGTTCTCCCCCTACCGTAGCCGCACCGTCCGCCAGAATTTGTCCCTTCTTTACAAATTCCCCTTTACGAACTTGAGGTTTTTGATGCGTACAAGTATTGGTATTAGAACGTTGATACATAACCGATTCTGTTCGTACAGTGTCTTCATTAACCGATGAAGTGATATTTACAGCATCGATATACTCGATCCTTCCCTCTTGTGTAGCTATAGCTACACTTCCTGAATCTAAAGCTGCTTGACCTTCCAACCCAGTTCCGGCAATGCACTTCTCGGGTCGGAAAAGTGGAACTGCTTGACGCTGCATATTAGAACCCATTAGAGCGCGATTCGCATCATTATGTTCGAGAAAAGGAATAAGGGAAACTCCAATGGAAAAATATTGGAAAGGAAAAATACTTCTGAAATGGATTTGTTCCCATGCAATAACTATAAATTCTTGTCGGTATCGAGCTGGAGTAATTTGTTCCTCTTGAATTCCTTGATTTAACGCCAAAGAATTTCCCGTAGCTATCCGATAGTATTCATCCTCATCTTCTCCCGGTAATAGATAAACAATATTTTCTTCTATCGATCTCTCAGAAATCTTATAGAATGGACTTTGTAAAGAACCGCAATGACTAATCTTTGCATGAATAGATAATGATGCAACAAGTCCAGCATTCATTCCTTCGGACGTATCGATTGGACAAATACGCCCATAATAACTGGGATGAATATCCCGTGTCCGAAAACTAGCAGTTCGCCCTGTTAAGCCCCCAGGGCCTAAATGGCTCAATTTTCGCCCATGAGCTATTTCCGTCAATGGATTAGTTTGATCCAAAAATTGGGATAATGGGTGTGAACCAAAAAAATCTTGAAAAGTGTTTTTTAATAGAGTTGAAGTTACCAAGTTCTGAGGAGTTGATCTACGCTTGGTTGCTCTGTGTATAGTTCTTCGAACTGCATCTTCCAAACGACCTAGAGCTAATCTGAATTGATTCTGTAATAAATCTGCTACAGAACGAATACGTCGATTCCTGAGATGATCTATATCATCGAGTGTACCCATTCCAATTTTCACTCCGATAAGGTAATCCACAGCAGCCAATACATCTTGTGGTAATGAAAAAATATCGTTCTCGGGTATATCAAGGTTGAGTTTTTTGTTCGGATTTCGTCGACCAATCTTTCCCAATTCACATCTTTGTCGGAAAAATTTTTCCTGCAATTCTTTACATAGAGACTCGGAAAATACCAAATCGCCACTTATACAGTAGAGTTTTTTATAAAACTCCAGAATGGCATTTTCCTTGGACCAGAGATATTCCTCCCGCTCCCGCTTCCCTTTCTTATTCTTCAGTAAAAATAAAAAGATTTTTGGATAGCGAGTATTGTTCAGAATCTCTTCGAGATTTAAACCCATAGCTGATAATAGAACTGGAATAGATATTTTTCGTTTTCTGCTTACACGAGCCCATATCCTTTCTCCCGCATCGATCTCAAATTTCGATCTTCTTCCCCAATCTGAAATCAGAGTGCCGGTATATATATAGTTTATTCTATTATGATCTAATTCCAAACGGTAATGAATACCGGGACTTATTAATATTTGATTCACCACGATTCTGTAAATTCCATTTACTACAAATGTCCCATGGGAATTCATTAAAGGAATATTTCCGAGAAATACAGTTTGTTTCTGTATCTTCCTACTATTTCTTCGAATCGATCTTGCTGGTACATATAATTCAGAGTAATATGTAAGGGACTGATATACAGCATCTCTCTCTTTGATGAAAGGTTCTGCTAATTCATATTCATTACCAAAAAGCCTGGATTCAATTTCTTTATCTGTATCCTCAATTTTCGGAAAATTATGAAGTTCTTCCATCAAGCCCTGATCGATGAAACGACAAAATCCTTCAAATTGTATCTTACCAAATTCGGGGATTGTAAACGCTCCCTCATTTTCATCTAATCGCATTGGAAGTTTCCCATCCGTAAAAAAGCCTATTCAATTATTCCCGATTGATCTATATAGATCAATCCGACAAAAAAGATTCGGATGCATATTCAGTGTTCACTATATCCCGTGAAATTCTACCCGTATCCATATATATATCTCCAATAAAAAAAAAAAAGATAAGGAAAGAAGAGGTACTTTTATACTTTAATCCAATCACGTGAAATGGATCTATGAACGAATGAATCAAACTTAAATGTGAATCTCACTTAGAAAAATTCCTAATTAAAATAGATAAAAAGACGGAGAAAAAATGAGATCCATTTCCTTTATGGTTGACTTTAGTATACATCTCATACTATACTTAAAGGACGGACGAATTATTCGATCTGTCCTTAGCATTCCCATATCTTGTCTCGGCGACATAGCCAAGCGGTAAGGCAGAGGACTGCAAATCCTCCATCCCCAGTTCGAATCCGGGTGTCGCCTTGTTGAGGTAAGTAAATGGAACGAAAAGCATTTATTTCCATTGCAGAACCTCTGGAGACATATTGGTAAATATTACCGATATAGATAGTGAGTTGCGTGCATTTGATTCCGATTCCATCGTGAATGTACGACCCTCGAGTTAGTTATAGTAACTCGTTGGTCAATGATCAAATGCATTTATTGATCTCACATATCAGCTCGAACATCAGTAACGTTCATAATGCAAAGGTGGACCATATAAACTTCAACTTTGCACTATCGTTAATAGTTCACTTATCATCTCGATAATGAAATCATTATTTTTGAGAGAACATGATCCGTATGGATATAGTCGGTATAACTTGGGCTGCTTTAATGGTAGTTTTTACATTTTCCCTTTCACTCGTAGTATGGGGGAGAAGTGGACTATAATGGTAATGCTTAAGAATCAATTATTGTGTTCCTTACAGATCATGCATGATAATATCTCCTGTTGCATAAGGATCCAGTAATATTGAATCTTCTTTCCAAATGGAAAGAGTCTTTCCATCCATATCATTTTTTCCTCTTTATCCTCGTAAGTAAGGAATATGCATAATTCCTTATCATTATAATTTTCCTATCTAATTCTCTCTAACAGGTTTGAATTAATTAGTTCTTTAATGAGTCGATAATTTTGTTTCTTCCACTGAAGAACGATATCTCTTCTCTTTCTTAGTAGGAATAAAAAATAGTCCATGTTTCACCGGATGGTTCTGAATTGATCGGATCTGATATGAATTCCGATCTCAGAAAAATATGAGACATAAGTAATAGATCCCTTTGCTTTTTCTCGTACCATTTAAAGTTCCATATCTAATATGTACTATAAAACGATGTTCGTACCGGAAAAAGATGTTTCACTTTGATCCTAAACAATTTGCAAGTACGTTCAGAATCACGTCTGTTTCCATTGGGCCTATTTTCACAGGGGCATTAATAAGTTGATCAGCTGCGTTATTTTATGGTATGAGGTCCTTCATTCTACATTTACCATATATGGACAAGTACTATTAAGATCTATTTATCCATATATGGGTGTATAAGAAGTAGTATAACAGAAAAAGTTAGATAGTCTTTTCCTTCGTACTACTTCTTTTCTTTCTTTTTTGCTTTTCCAAATAAAATTGAAAGCAATCTTAAATAGAATACGATTCCATAACCTATTTTATACTTATGATCCGGATCATTTAGTAATCACTCCATTTTAATACGAATCAATTGCTTTCACTGCTTACACTGCTTCCACTGACCGTTTTGACGTAAAGGATAAGTAAAAAAGCAGTAGGAATTGAAATGAACAGTGCAACAGCAAGAAATGCTTGGTTATTGACTTCCATGATCTCCTGATTTTTACTTCGTTTCAAATAGCTCGAGATTTTATCTCATAGAGATGAATCTTTCAAGATCCATGAAATAGATGTATGTGATTTAATGAATAGAATCGGTTCGAGTAATGGAACCTAACTAACGGATTGAATGAATTATTCGATGGAAATAGTATAACATAATATTATCTTTTTTTTTATATGATTAATAGTCAAAACTTACGTGCATCATAAAACATTCCGATCAACGAAAGAATAGAATTCGTACGAATAATAACCTTCTGCTACCCTAGAAGACGTTCGTCAGACATGATCAGACATGAGAGGTATTTCGTTTAGATCTCCACGGTTTAGATTGAATATTAAGCCTATCCGCCGGTCCGGTGATTATATACCGGTCCGGTGATTATATAGAAGTATAATTCTATTCAATTTATCCAGAGGTCCACCCATGACCCTGGAATGAGAAGGACTATTCGGATAGTTCGTCCAGATCCTGACATGATCATTCTTGGAAATACAATAGAATGTCTGGAAATCCACTGGCTATCAATCATGAAAAATAAGTATTAGCATGAAATAGTTACAATATTCCTGGGGAAGAACAGAAGGAAGATCTACTGTAAATAATTGTGAATTATCTATAGGGATCTCCGTGGGATTCTTACTTAGGAGAACTACCTCTGTGTAACCCTAAAACTCTGTGCTTTGTCACCCTAAAATCTATTTATTTCCTTTTTTTTTTTATTATTCGGGGAGGGAATAATATTTATTGCAGATTCACTATGATTATTAGATGTTATCCCCGTAAGACGGGTCTTTTTCCAAACTGAATTATCGATCTGGTAAATGTATCTATGAGTATATCTATTCATATGAATAGATATACTCAAAATCTATATGAATAGATATACTCAATATCTGTATCAATAGATATACTCAATATTTATATGAATAGTAAATACTCAATATCTATATGAATAGTAAATACTATTCTCTTTTTCACTCTTCTACGGGGATTAAGAGCTTCATTTATTAACTTATTGGATCGGGACTGACGGGGCTCGAACCCGCAACTTCCGTCTTGACAGGGCGGTACTCTAACCAATTGAACTACAATCCCAATACAGTACAGTTCATCATATTAATTTTATAGTAGGTGCTAGATAGCATCGTATAGATTACGTGAGTGCTAGGTCAATTAAATATCTTATCCTTCCCTTTCATCTTTGAAAGTATCAATCCACATGGAATTGGGCACATATCCATATCAATTTCATAGATAGAGTATCGGGAGGGGGGGAGAGTTCAATAACCAATTATCTTTTCATCCATGATTGGCATGAATATATCATACCGATAGATTGGTACTGATGATATTGGTTGGGTCGAGCTGGATTTGAACCAGCGTAGGCATATCGCCAACGGATTTACAGTCCGTCCCCATTAACCACTCGGGCATCGACCCAGGAACAAGAAAGTTATTGAAAGTCTTTAGGTTAATATACTGAACGAATGGGTATCCTATTTCATGGTACCCCTAGGGGAAGTCGAATCCCCGTTGCCTCCTTGAAAGAGAGATGTCCTAATCCGCTAGACGATAGGGGCCGCCAATTCTCATCTCATAATATGAGAGTTCCCCGGAAGTTGTCAATAGTATTGACAGAATTATTAATAATCTTCTTATTGGTTTCTTATCCTTATTATTCGCTCATTCATAAACTTTTATATCTACTACAAAATAAAGAATCCACCCAGAGAGGGTTTGCTCGTATATACCAATAAAAAAGGTTTCCTTATGGGAAAAAATCCTTTGTGCATTGCTCGGATATGCCTATACATTCCGTTGAATCAGAAGGTTTAACAACACAACAATGGAAAATATTTGAAAAATGTCCCATCCATATTGCGTTCATGTGTGATAAGGATCCTTCGGACTCACCGTACGTACGGAATTTAGATATATTGGTTCTGGGAGCGAAAGGGAGGTATATACCGGACAATTCTTTTTTTTTTTTTTTTTTTTTTCATTTTTTTAGAAAAAGTTAAGCACTATACCCTAATATGGGAACGTAAAGTATATTGGGAACATAAAGTATACGAAGTTGTGTTACACATGGATTTTTCCATCTTGGAGAAAAGGGTATTGGTTCTTAACCTATCTGGAAATAAATAGAGCTTTGGATGGATCAGAGATCCATTTCAAATATCCTTTCACTATTTGAGTTAATAATGTAACGAATCACACTCACTTTTATCACTAAACTATACATGCCACAATCCTATTGACAGATATTCCGTCACTTCTTTCCTTCCTTTCACATTTGAATCCAATTTTGGAATTCCTTAATTCTTTCTCTTCCATTTCCTAGAGAGAACAAAGGATTCTATTGATTCTAGGTTTTTATTTCCTCTTGGAATTTTTTTATCAACTCCTCTAATCTTATACAGGAATAATGTTTACACCTGGTGAAATGATGTCTTCTGCAAAATGTAGAAGGATTCTATTCCACCAATCTTGGATTAAGAAAGAAAAGAATTGGTGAAATATATCGCCATCTTTCAAAATGGAAGGGGTTTCCTTACAACCATTGATCTTCTTAGGAGATAGATTCTATCCGGGAACATATTCCTCTTTTCAATTTTTCTACAATTTGTAGAAGAATGATATTCGAAGAATTTTGTTAGAAAAGAATTGAATTCTTTATCATTCTTTTTCGAAAGATCTTCCTCTTCTGAGAGAGAAGGGAGGATTCCATTGAGTCGAGGTTGTTCATCTTCATTTTTATTTTATCTGAGAGCCATAAACTGGAACGGATCCATATTTTGAGCTCTCAATCTTTGTTTATCTCTTTCCGTTGTCGCTCTCTCATAGTAATAACATCTTGAAGGTTTGCAAGGATAACTCGGTATATATACTATATGGTAATTAACCCGGGTCTAGGATTAACTAATTGTCTGGCACCGGGAATGGTGGGAGCCATACCTAATAAAAAAAAAGAAAATGATCCGAACGCATTGAAAGTCAATACAATAGGACCTGGCCGATTTATTTCTTAGCTATTTTAGCAATATGAACATATTTTTTTCAGGCATAACATAACTTGTTTCCATTCGCTTCATATCAGCTCAGCGCGGAGTTTCCAGTATAGCCATCCCTACCCTACTCTATGGATCATGTGCATCCAATTTGTTGTCCATATATCGTAGTGGACTCACTCATTACTAATGATGGGGGCCTTTTTAATTCAGCGGTAGAGTAACGCCATGGTAAGGCGTAAGTCATCGGTTCAAGTCCGATAAAGGGCTGATGTTTCCTACGAAGAAGGTCCGGGTGTCCGTTTCTCATCTATAGAAATTTTTTCATTGAAATATGAAAAAAAAAAAAAAAGAATAATAAAGTTTTGCAGATTGGTTTGGTAGATCCCACGAACGAACAAGCCATCAACATGGTTCGGTTAAAATGTAATTTATAGAGATCTATCTTGGGATTTCTTTTCTTTTTTTATCTTGATACTCAGAACTGTTCCATCCGAACAACTCCGGGGGGGGGGGGGGTATTTTATCAGAAGGTCATTGTTTCAAATGATCGAGGCTGCATCGACAAGTTCGACTATATCTGCTTGTCACATATTAAGATTCAGTGAATCTAGACCATTAGAACGAAGGAAGTATCTTGGAACATGCGTTCATCGATGCTTTTACTAGGGTTGAGAAGTAGATCTTTTACATCTGTACTATCCAATCTCATAGTAGTAAAAAGAGATAATATGTTTGTTGTCTTTCAATTCATTTGAAAGAAAGTTTGATGCAGGTTAATCGGAACAGGATTGGTAGGCGTCAAAACGTATCAAATCTTTCACGTATAAGTTCCTTATGAGCCCGGGCTCATTCCGATATAACATGATTTCGGACAGATCTATTGTCTAGCCGAATAGAGATCTATTTGTAACGGGGCAGAAGGCGGCTTCTTTTGGGCCGCAATCCACATAATTTTTGAGCAAGGGGTTATATAGTTTCGTCCCAACAGACTTATTTATTCTATTGTTCTAAAACGCATTCCATTAAATATGTGTATTCTATAGTGGAGTAGATTAAAGTAAATGTTGGTTGGTCCAGATTTCAATCCAATATGCGTAGCCGGTAGATTGCATGTTTGTGGTATGTTACCAGAACGGAACTAGAGGGAAAAGTGTTTTTCCCAATATCAAAAATAATGGGTCTGGAAAACCATGTGATGATCTTAGGTGAAGAAAGAGAACGAACCCAAGGTTTGTCTTTAGCTAGGATGGATCAAATCCAAAGAATTTTCCTTTCCGGGTATTTAAAATATCCATTTATCACTTATATGGTTCAAGAATATATTTTATTTACCACACATAACATAACATATTGTATAAAATCTTAGTTGATAAAGAAAAGATCTTCGCCCCGATCTTTAGCAAAGGGATTGAACGAACGGAAGAGGACTTCGTTCAACCCCAACGGAATGCGTTGCATTTGGATGGAGCTAAAACGCCACATGTCCGATCGATACTTTGACTGAACCATGGATTGCTTTTAACATATGATATTCGAGATAACTCCCAAGTTTATCGAAGAGCTTATGATATTCGAGATAACTCCCAAGTTTATCGAAGAGCTAGTGATAAAAATGAAAAAAAAAAAAAGAAATGTGATACAATATATAAAATATCGTGACAAATTACCCGCTTTTCCCGTGGTTCCGAACTAGCCGATCTTAGAATGGAAATTCTAATAATGGGAATTTTAACGAACATTGTGCAAATCCAAACAATATAGTATGGAATACCTCAATCCTCTATCTATATTTGTATGTAGAATTTCAAAGTGCCTTGAAAAGAAAATAAAAAACGCCTTGTTTCTTTTTAGTTCCAGTTATACAATCCGAACTATTTTTATTGGACAGATTAAATCAAACAGATACTTCTTAGATCCCCTGTTTGTTATAGATTCCCTTGAGAATAAAAGGGAAGGAGGAAGCAATTAATCATACTGGCTAGGAATCCCCTACACCTGATTTATCATATTCCAATGATCGATCCTAATAACTTACTATTCGATCGAACGAAGGCCAAGATCCAATAGATTGGGATCAATCATTAGAACTTTGGGTCTATCGGAAGTGGATTAGTAACCCCCAAAAATGTAATGGATCATGATTGGATATTATAATGTCAGTCGTTACTTAACTTATTTTATCCCCCTTTTTTTTTTTTTTTTTTTTTGAATGAAAAAAGGTTTGTTTACAGGTGTGATCATCTGGTATCGGATCAATCTCGATCGATGAGGAATAATAATCTGCCTGCCCTGTTCCAACGTTCCTAGCCATCAATCTTGATAAGAACATAGAATAGTTTCTATGATCCGAAAAACTCTTCAGGGCCAAGTCATAGGGACTATGATAGGATATATATATCATAATAGTGTAACTTAGTGGAATGTATAGGGCTATACGGGCTCGAACCGTAGACCTTCTCGGTAGAACAGATCAAAATTCTTATTATCAAAATAATTTGAACTGTTCCAAGAACCCAACATGCATTTTATCGCATTGGGCTCTTTCATTAACTGATGGAAAGATCGGTTAGTTTGCCATTCTCCTCTTTCCAGGAAGATACTAATATGGCTCCGTGTGCCCCAAATTATTACCCTTCGGAAGCAATCCCAAAGTTATTCAAAAGGTTTCCTTGACGTAGGTCTGCCTTGCTCGGGCATAGATTGACTCAAATAGAGTCTCCTCTATCGCTCCAAAAATAAAATATGACACTTCATACACCTAAAAGTTCATAGAGCGAAAAGAATCTATTTTGAGGTCCCCGTATTATACTCATTATGCCTGGCATTGAACGGAGCTGGGATTGACCATATCAATTAGATTCGTAATTCGAATCGAATCGAACTTCATCTTTGTCATGCTATTGTTCCCCAGAGAAACAAATTGATAGAGTAAGACTATTTCACATAGAATCTATTTCGTGGATCGGACGAATCGATAAACTCTCTCGAAAACCATTGGCGCACGTGTAAACGAGGTGCTCTACCTAGCTGAGCTATAGCCCTTCCTTGCCAATCTTGGTGATACATTACTATACTAACCAGATGGATCACTTTCTGTCAAGGTAGATATTGAATGATTGGATACTATGATCCAATACGTTCTAATAAGTTCGATCGGTGCCAGGGACACATTGTCTATACGTTCAATTCCATTTAGAATCGTTTATAAGTCCAACTCTACCTATGAGAATAAATGACCCACTTAACTCAGTGGTTAGAGTATCGCTTTCATACGGCGAGAGTCATTGGTTCAAATCCAATAGTAGGTAAACTTATTAGATACCATTGAGGAGTCGATGGCATCTAATAAGTTTTACTCCACTTGTTTGGATCGAGACGGAACATTGAATCCATTATAATATAATTATAGGAAGAAAATTTTTAATTAGAGACGGGGAGGCTAGCACTGATAGCCTCTAATCGCGTTCTAGCTCTTTTCAGAGCTACATCAGCCTCAATTGCTTGTCTTTTACCTTCGGCTCGAGCTAAATCATCTTTAGCTTTTTGAAAAGTTTCCTGGGCCTCTTGGAGATCGATGTCAACATCTCTCTCTGCATTATTTACCAATATGGTAATTCTATCATTGTCTATCTTGGCGAAACCGCCCATCAAAGCCATAGTCGACCACTTTCCATTGAGACGTATTTTCATAACTCCTATATCTACAGCTGCCACAAGTGAAGCATGGTTGGGTAATACGCCAATTTGACCACTATTAGTAGATAGAATTATTTCTTTCACTTCTGAATCCCAAACGACTCGATTAGGAGACAGTACACGAAGATTTAGGGTCATTTTCAGAATTAACTTTCCACTTTGTAGTTCATAGCCTTCGCGGTAGCTTCATCAATGTTACCCACCAAATAAAAAGACTGTTCGGTAAGACCATCTAATTCTCCGGAAAGGATCATTTGAAACCCTTTAATTGTTTCCATGAGACCAACATATTTGCCCGGGGAACCTGTGAATACCTCTGCTACAAAAAAGGGTTGTGATAGGAAACGCTCAATCTTTCTTGCTCTTGCTACGATTAAACGATCTTCTTCCGATAATTCGTCCAGTCCAGGAATGGCTATAATGTCTTGAAGTTCCTTATAACGTTGTAAAGTTTGCTTAACCCCTTGCGCAATTTCGTAATGTTCTTCGCCTACGATCCAAGGTTGGAGCATAGTCGATGTTGAATCTAAAGGATCCACTGCTGGATAGATACCTTTGGCAGCTAATCCTCTCGATGGTACGGTAGTAGCATCTAAATGTGCAAATGTTGTAGCAGGAGCAGGGTCGGTCAAGTCGTCAGCAGGTACATAAACTGCTTGAATCGAGGTTATGGATCCCTTTTTTGTGGAAGTAATTCTCTCTTGCAAAGAACCCATTTCCGTGCCAAGGGTTGGCTGATAACCCACGGCGGAAGGCATTCTGCCTAATAGGGCGGATACCTCTGATCCCGCTTGGACAAAGCGGAAGATGTTATCTATAAATAATAATACGTCTTGCTCATTGACATCTCGGAAATATTCGGCCATGGTTAGAGCAGTTAAACCAACTCTCATACGAGCTCCTGGTGGTTCATTCATCTGACCATAGACCAAAGCCACTTTTGATTCTGATATTTTTTGTTCATTAATTACTCCCGATTCTTTCATTTCCATGTAAAGATCATTCCCTTCGCGGGTACGTTCTCCTACTCCCCCAAATACAGATACCCCTCCATGAGCCTTAGCAATGTTGTTGATCAACTCCATAATGAGTACTGTTTTACCCACTCCAGCTCCTCCGAATAAACCGATTTTTCCTCCACGGCGGTAAGGAGCCAAAAGATCTACTACTTTAATGCCTGTTTCAAAGATGGATAATTTTGTATCCAACTGTGTAAAGGCGGGAGCAGATCTATGAATAGGAGATGTTGTGCGAGCATCTACAGGACCCAAATTATCAACAGGTTCTCCAAGAACATTGAAAATTCGTCCAAGAGTGGCTCCACCAACTGGAACACTCAGAGGAGCTCCCGTGTCAATCACTCTCATTCCTCTCGTCAAACCATCTGTAGCACTCATAGCTACAGCTCTAACCTTATGATTTCCTAATAATTGTTGTACCTCACAAGTAACCTGAATTTCCTGACCGGTTGTATCTTGACCCTGAACTATTAATGAATTGTAAATATAAGGCATATTACCTGGAGGAAAAGAGACATCCAGTACTGGGCCAATGATTTGAGCAATACGTCCCACATTTTTTTCCACAAGTGCGGAAACCCCGAGAACAAGAGAATTGGTTCTCATACAAAAATGGAAAGAATATCCATGAAGAATATATATATATATAAATATGATTTTTCCAATATCATCAAAAAAAAAAAAAAAAAATGTTCCGTATCGGATCGATCAGATCAGTCAATAATGAATGGGAGTTACCACCTTAGTAATAGCCTACTTTTTTTTGAAAAGTTTGAATTCATTCATATTTGGAATATGAAGTAAGTAGATGGATAAGGATCATGCAGAAGTGTTCAATTCATCTATAACTAGAACCAATTTATCCATAACTTAAACCGAAAATACTTCACAGATCATCTGTGAAATTTGAAACTTGAACGCTATTCATGACCTTTCTCTCATTGGTCGTTATCTCTTCTCTTCGTACGCACATCTGTTCCCTATTCTATATGTATTTTCATATGGACAATTCGCACCATTATGATATGATCAAAGGTCGATTCGGTTCCTTAAATTCATTAATGAACTAGTTTAACAGCTGAAAGGTGCTCGGGTCAATCCATGGAAGAATAACTTAAAAAGCAAAAATTGGCTTGCGTCATACATCAAAATCGGGTTGTGTCATACATCAAAATTGGGTTGCGTCATACATAAAGAACATTATACAATGAGAGTGTATTTAGCAGATCTTATTGTCCAATAACAGGCGACTGTTTTGTAGTATATTTCTGTTAAAATTGATTGTTGACGTTTGATCCATGTCGAGCAGACCTCGTCCTTGCGATAAATCATTTTTAATAAAGGAGGGACTTGACTTATGTCACCAAAAACAGAAACTAAAGCTAGTGTCGGATTCAAAGCTGGTGTTAAAGATTACAGATTAACTTATTATACTCCTGAATATCAGACCAAAGATACGGATATCTTGGCGGCATTCCGAGTAACTCCTCAACCTGGGGTGCCGCCCGAGGAAGCGGGAGCAGCAGTAGCTGCTGAATCTTCCACCGGTACATGGACCACTGTTTGGACCGATGGACTTACCAGTCTTGATCGTTACAAAGGGCGATGCTATGACATCGAGCCCGTTGCTGGAGAGGAAAGTCAATTTATTGCCTATGTAGCTTACCCCTTAGACCTTTTCGAAGAAGGTTCTGTTACTAACTTGTTCACTTCCATTGTAGGTAATGTATTTGGATTCAAGGCCCTACGGGCTTTACGTTTGGAAGATTTGCGGATTCCCCCTGCTTATTCCAAAACTTTTCAAGGTCCACCTCATGGTATCCAAGTTGAAAGAGATAAATTGAACAAATATGGCCGTCCTTTGTTGGGATGTACTATCAAACCAAAATTGGGTCTATCGGCTAAGAACTATGGTAGAGCAGTTTACGAATGTCTTCGTGGTGGACTCGATTTTACCAAGGATGATGAGAACGTAAATTCCCAACCATTCATGCGCTGGAGAGATCGTTTTGTCTTTTGTGCGGAAGCAATTAATAAGGCTCAGGCTGAGACGGGTGAAATTAAAGGACATTACTTGAATGCTACTGCAGGTACATGTGAAGAAATGATGAAAAGGGCAATATTTGCAAGAGAATTAGGAGTTCCTATCGTCATGCATGACTATCTGACGGGAGGTTTTACCGCAAATACTAGTTTGGCTCATTATTGCCGAGACAATGGTCTACTTCTTCACATTCACCGCGCGATGCATGCAGTTATCGACAGACAAAGAAATCATGGTATGCATTTCCGTGTACTGGCTAAAGCATTGCGTATGTCCGGTGGAGATCATGTTCACGCCGGTACTGTAGTAGGTAAACTTGAAGGGGAACGAGACGTCACTTTAGGGTTTGTTGATCTACTGCGTGATGATTTTATCGAAAAAGATCGAAGTCGTGGTATTTACTTCACTCAAGATTGGGTATCTATGCCAGGTGTCCTGCCCGTAGCTTCAGGAGGTATTCACGTTTGGCATATGCCTGCTCTGACCGAGATCTTTGGAGATGATTCCGTACTACAGTTTGGTGGGGGAACTTTGGGACACCCTTGGGGAAATGCACCTGGTGCAGTAGCTAATCGGGTTGCTGTAGAAGCTTGTGTACAAGCTCGTAATGAAGGACGTGATCTTGCTCGTGAAGGTAATGAAGTGATCCGTGAAGCTTGTAAATGGAGTCCTGAGCTAGCCGCTGCTTGTGAAGTATGGAAGGAGATCAAATTTGAATTTGATACGATTGATTACTTGTAACTCAGTGACTTTCGTTCTACTAATTGCACTCGGCTCAATCTTTAACCACTACCACAAAGATTAAGCCAAATCGTGAACGGATATCTGGGATTTCAAAATATCAATATCTATATATCTATCTATATAGATATATCTATATAGATAGATATATATTTCCGAGGTCAAATATCTAAAACAGAGTGAGTCGATGAAAAGATAACGAATCCTACTCATATTTGAAATTGGTCTTATGGATCATTCGATAGGGTTGGTAGCTCAGTGGATCAGAGCTCATGGTTCCGGACCTTGAGGTCAAGGGTTCAAATCCCTTCTAGCCCAAAAGATTTTTTATTTGGGATTCAAATTGACTTTCATCACGGTATAGGAGAGATTCTTTCTTTATAAAAGAATAAAGGGTTCTATCATAATTTCGGATCGATACTTCGCTTCGGATTCCTAATCAATAATGAAATGAATGGAGATTATTAATCAATGATTCATTCCACTATTGATTAATAATTCTAATCATTTTATTTATACGACTTCTCTTAATACAAAATAAGATAGGAAAAGTAACAATCTTCACCTTTATATGTAAAACTCTATGTCTATAAGGGAATGGTTCGAAGACAGGCGTAAAATAACTGGATTACTAAAAGATTCGGTCGAAGGGGATAGTAAGGACGTTAATGAGACGGATAATCAAAATAAGAAAAATATTGATTACGTTAAAATTAATAGATTATGGGTTCAATGCGACAATTGCGAGAGCTTGCTCTATATAAGATTCTTGAGAGAGAATAAAAGTGTTTGTGAAGAATGTGGATATTATCTGCAAATGAATAGTTCAGATAGAATCGAACTTATAATTGATCGTGACACTTGGTGTCCTATGGATGAAGACATGTACACTCTAGATGTTCTTCAATTTCATTCTGAGGATGAACCTTCTAATTCTGATCCTCTTAATTCTGAGGATGAACCTTATAGTGATCATATCACTTCCTGTCAAATAGAGACAGGTTTAACTGATGCTATTCAAACAGGCATAGGTAAATTAAATGGTATTCCTATCGCACTCGGAGTTATGGATTTTAAGTTCATGGGAGGTAGTATGGGCTCTGTAGTAGGTGAGAAAATAACCCGTCTAATCGAGCGCGCTACCGAGGAATCTCTTCCAGTCATTATGGTGTGTGCTTCCGGAGGAGCACGCATGCAAGAAGGAAGTTTTAGTTTAATGCAAATGGCTAAAATAGCTTCTGCGTTACATATTCATCAGAAGGATAACAAGTTGTTATATTTCTCGATTTTGACGTCTCCGACAACCGGTGGAGTGACTGCTAGTTTTGGCATGTTGGGAGATATCATTATTGCCGAACCTAAAGCGTACATCGCATTTGCAGGTAAAAGAGTAATCGAACAGACATTAGGTCAGAAAGTGATTGAAGATTTTCAGGTGACTGAAAATTTATTTGATCATGGTTTGTTTGATCTGATTGTTCCACGTAATCTCTTAAAAGGTGTTCTAAGTGAACTATTTCGGCTTTACGGTCTTGTTCATAGAAACAAATGAACGTTTAGTTTTGTTCCTTGTAAAAAAAAAGGATAAAATCGAGTTCCTTGTAACGAAAGTGAAAGTGATAAAGTTTCTTATCGCGGTGAAATAATTATTTATTGAAGATAATTGCTTTTCACTCCTTTCTTACCAACAATTTTTGATTATCAATCCTATACTAACAATAAATATAGCCTTCACTCTCCGAAATAAGATAAAAATTGGTCAGGATTCATGTTCTTACACTATTATATATTATATAGTATGAATAAGTGATGTAATTAATATATCTATATTCTAATAGAGAAAGAAGATCCTCATTGTTGAACTCGGGATCTTATTCAAAAACAATTTTGGATCCAGCTTTAAATCAATTTTCGGGATTTTTGGATTGGAAGAGACAGCGAAAGGAACAATATTTGCGTACATTTATTCTATTGCATACATGTATTCTATGAAGAAGGACGAATAGGACTGCTCATTTGGTCCCATCACTTATTTGATCTTATAATCATTCCTTGTAATATGGATAAACATTTCATTTATTAACTAAGGTACTCGTTCTATGATAATTCCTAGCCTACCCTCTATTTTCGTGCCTTTAGTCGGCTTATTACTTCCGGCAATTACAATGGTTCTTTCTCATCTTTATATTCAGAATGACGAGATTTTATGAATATGATAAATTAAGATTTAAGAAATGGGTTCGGATCTTTCAATTGCAGCAGAACAGATAGGATATCTATATCTATTTCAGATTATATGAGATAGGACCCTTATAGACACAAAATAGGTATAAATATCCATATGTATTTATTCATATTCATATATGAATGTGGATAAATCTTACAATTATATAATATATGTATATATATATATATATATAATTCATTTTATATTCATTAATATCTATTTACATATACATATAAAATCTATGTATGTGTAAATAGATAGGTATTGATAAATATGTTAATATGGATGGTCTGTTATATTTTTGAATATGGCATACATTTCTATTCCTGGAGATATTTATACTCCTCTGATCCAGTGTTGTTTCATACATTTTGAAATGAAGGACTTATTTGGAATAAACGGTAAGAATTTACAAGAACATAAACTTGGCTGACTTGACTGAAATGTTAGCTATGTATATATATACCTAGTTCATAATAGTTTGGGAACCAAAGGATGAAAAACTTGGTCATTCCCTCAACTTCAATAGGATGGAATTTAATACAATTTTTTATGAATCGTCGATCCAAATGGCTCTGGATAGACCCTATAAAAGGGTCTCGAAAAATAAGTAATTTCTTTTGGGCTTGTATCCTCTTTCTGGGTTCACTAGGATTTTTCCTGGTAGGGATTTCGAGTTATTTTGGTAAGAACCTGATACCCCTATTGTCATCTCAGCAAATACTCTTTGTTCCACAAGGGATTGTAATGTGTTTTTATGGTATTGCAGGTCTGTTCATTAGCTCTTATCTGTGGTGCACAATTTTGTTCGATGTGGGTAGTGGCTATAATAAGTTTGATAAAAAAACAGGAATTGCATGTCTTTTTCGTTGGGGATTTCCCGGAAGATATCGTCGTATTTTCCTAAAATTTAGTATGAAGGATATTCAGATGATCAAAATGGAAGTTAAAGAAGGTATTTCCCCTCGTCGTGTTCTTTATATGGAAATAAAGGGCCTACAAAACATTCCTTTAACTCGTATTGGTGATAATTTGAACCTAAGGGATATCGAACAGAAAGCTGCCGAATCAGCCCGTTTCTTGAATACATCCATTGAAGGGTTTTGAAATGAACCGGGGATAATTCTTTATCCTCGACATAAATTTGAATGTAAAGACATTTGAATATGGATCGGATCAAGGAACATGAATCAATATCCAATCAGGAAATTTTCATATATATATGAAAAAATTTTTTTTTTTCATTTTTAAAGAGCATTTTTAATCTTTGGAAATAACTGGGGAAAGATTTGTAAAGGATCGATCCAGTGATCAGAATTCAAAGGATCTTGGGAATTAATAACACTTATTTTACTTCAAGTTATTCTTGAGTCAGATGGAATGGAAAAAAGAACTAGATAATTGGTCCAGATAGAAACGATCTGGAATGATCGGATATCTGGGAACGATCTCCTCCTTATGCTCCGTCTCGCTCATTTGGAGCGAACCTTTTATTCTCCGAGGATATGTTTTCTCGGGGTAAAACAATTATGCAATAGATCAATCTATGGGTCCCATACCTAATTCTATCACTCGTACTTTGTCTAGATTTCGGACAGAACTGACGAGTGAATCAGGTTTGTTAGCGATTCGCGAATTGGAAGTGGCCGAATATAAAGCATCAGCTTCCCTACGATATCTCGCATGTTTAGTAGTACTGCCCTGGTTAATTCCTATTTCATTACGGAAAGGGTTGGAGCCTTGGGTTACAAATTGGTGGAATACTGGTCAATCTCATAAAATTTTTGATTATCTTCAGGAAGAAAATGCTCTAGGAAGATTTGAGAAAATAGAAGAACTATTTCTATTAGAAAGAATGTTGGAAGATTCTTCGGGAACACATTCACAAGATCTTCGTATAGAGATGAAAAAAGAAACGATCCAATTGGTCGAAATGTACAATGAAGATTGTATCCAGATAATCTCACATTTATTAACAAATCTAATAGGTTTTGCTTCCATAAGTGCTTATCTCATTCTGGGTAAGAAAAAAATTGCCATTATAAATTCTTGGATCCAAGAATTATTCTATAGTCTGAGCGATACAATGAAAGCTTTTTCCATTCTTTTAGCAACCGATCTATGTATTGGGTTTCATTCGCCCCATGGTTGGGAAATGATGATCGATTCGATCTCCGAAAATTATGGATTTGCCCATAACGAACGAATCATATCTGGTCTTGTTTCAACTTTTCCAGTCATCTCAGATACGATTTTTAAATATTGGATCTTTCGTCGTTTAAATAGTATATCTCCGTCACTTGTAGTAATTTATCATTCGATGAATGAGTAAAGAATAGGTTTTTTTATGATCGACAACAATTGAAACATAATAATAAAGTTTGTTTTCCGTGTTCAGAAATTAGCTATTCCTCCCCCTCAGTCTTCTCCTGGTACGAGACTTTTGATTTCTTACTTTTAGGTTTGGTTCAATCAATATAGTAGCAAAATTTTTGACAGGTAACTATGATAGCTACCTACTCTCACCCAAAAAATGATTTGGAACCAATAATTGAACCATGCAAAATAGAAAGAATTATGGCTGGACGAAAAAGATGACTTGGTTAATTTCCGTCCTGGTCATGATACATATCATAACTCGGACATCCATTTCGAATGCATATCCCATTTTTGCACAGCAGGGTTATGAAAATCCCCGAGAAGCAACTGGACGTATTGTATGTGCCAATTGTCACTTGGCCAAAAAACCTGTAGATCTTGAGGTTCCGCAGTCCGTTCTTCCCAATACCGTATTTGAAGCAGTTGTTAAGATCCCCTATGAGACGCAAATGAAACAAGTTCTTGCTAATGGTAAGAAAGGGGGTTTAAATGTAGGAGCTGTTCTAATTTTACCCGAGGGCTTTGAATTAGCCCCTCCGGATCGTATTTCTCCTGAGATTAGAGAAAAGATGGGTAATCTTTATTTTCAGAACTATCGTCCCAATCAAAAAAACATTATTGTAATAGGTCCTGTTCCTGGTCAAAAATATAGTGAACTTGTGTTCCCCATCCTTTCACCAGATCCTGCTACTGATAAAGAAGCTCACTTCTTGAAATACCCCATATATGTGGGTGGTAATAGAGGAAGAGGACAAATTTATCCCGACGGGAGTAAGAGTAACAATACGGTCTATAGCGCTTCAGCAACAGGAAGAGTGAGCAAAATTTTACGTAAACAAAAGGGTGGATATGAGATAACTATTGAGAATACATCAAACGGTGGACAAGTGGTTGACATTGTACCTCCAGGACCGGAACTTCTTGTTTCAGAAGGCGAATTGATCAAGGTCGATCAACCATTAACGAATAACCCTAATGTGGGTGGATTTGGTCAAGGAGATGCAGAGATAGTACTTCAAGATCCATTACGTGTTAAAGGTCTTTTATTATTCTTTGCATCTGTCATTTTAGCACAGATATTTTTGGTCCTTAAGAAGAAACAATTTGAGAAAGTTCAATTGGCCGAGATGAATTTTTAGGTCTATCTATTTTTGAAGTTGACTGATTGGATCAAAAATGAATACCCCTTCGGAGATGGAGATCCTTTTATCCTACTTCTCTCTTATATATTCTTGGGAAAAAGTATATTTAGATATATTGACTTTTTGAATAGGGAGTGGGTGATTCAATAAGCACTGGAACAGATCAACTTGTCGAACGATCCCCATATGCTATGCTATATCGTGTACTATATACATGCCATTCCCTTCTTTCCTTGCCCATGTTAAAAAGAAACGATCCGGAAAATAGATAGATAGATCGCAGGGAGGAAAGATGAGGAGAATAACTAAGTCATCTTGATTGAAGAAGATTCCTATTTTCTCTGATCCCATTCTTTATCCTATCCGATTATTCCTCTTCGAAAAGATTCGGAGAAATTATCCGGTTTATCATCGAGATAAGAGGAACTAATCGGGTTTCCGATCCTGTCCTATTCGTCAATTCCTTTCCTTATACTGAGGAATTTCAAAAATGAATAAAGAAGGAAGAGCAGACAAGTAAGGGGCAATATAACTCATTAAGCAAAACAACCCTATAAAACTTTTGATAGGGTTCGTTCCTAATGAGAGAAAACGAATAAAAGGTGTTTTTCCTCCTCTTTTATTTTGTAAGCCAAAATAAGAGAATAAAAGATTCTATCCGCACATTTAGATTCTCATAGTTTGGGCTTTTACAGAAACTTCACAGAATTTCCGATCAGAGAAATGAGCAAATATTGAGTAATTCATATTCTCCGTTTCCCTGTTGTTCCTTCGACAGAGATTGAAATTGGATCGATCCAAACTTTTTTTTTATCATATAGCGAAAGAATAGATTGGCTCATCACTTGACTAAAAGGCATTGAATGGAGTAAATGACGGAGTCATTGTATTAATATGAATCTTCTCTTCTAATTCATATTAATATAGAAGAGAAGATTCATAAAAAAGAGATTTTGATAAGACCTTACCCTTCAAAGAAGGGTAAGGCTTTATCAATTTTTCACTTTCGCATGTATAGTATTCCCCACAGTAAGTGCATTTCCCCTACTATAGGGATGACCCTAATCCGGAATATGAACCATAGAAAAAGATACCCAGTAGACCAATCACGATAATACCAGTTACAGTACCTATCAACCAAAGAGGGATCCTTCCAGTGGTATCGGCCATTTATCTTACTCCCTTTCACATTTTCTTAAGTGGTAATGCTCGAGACATAAACAGTCATAGCATATATAATTATGAGTATTGGATCTTTCCGAATGGAGTTAGAAGATTCTCATTGTTCCTAATTGAACAAATAATTAGAGAATAGAACAGCAAGTACAAAAATGAGTAGCAACCCCCAGTAGAGGCTGGTACGATTCAATTCAACATTTTGTTTGTTCGGGTTTGATTGTGTCATATCTACATACTTTCTTTAGATAGAGTTTATCGCTGGATGAACTGCATTGCCGATATTGATCCCAAGAAAAAAACTGTAGGGACAGCTAGCCCGTGAACGGCCAACCATCTAACTGTAAAAATCGGATAAGTTCTATCTATAGTCATGAGTGCCTCCTAAAAAGATCTAGTAAATTCATCGAGTTGCTCTAACGGATCGAAACGGCCAGTTACTAATGGAACCTCTTGTCGGCTTTCTGTGAAATACTCATTCGGCCGAGGGCTCCCGAACACATCATAAGCCAAACCCGTGCTGACAAATAACCAACCTGCAATGAATAGAGAAGGTATAGTAATGCTATGGATAACCCAGTATCTAATACTAGTAATAATGTCAGCAAAGGAGCGTTCTCCCGTATTCCCAGACATGCTCAGCTCCATATATTATTGTAAAGTCAGTCAAGGGGGAATTGATCCCATGAAAGATAGAGATCAGGAAATGGAAAACTACTGATATCTTCTCCAATCCTTGTTCGATTGTCAATGTTATACCAAGGGTATCTCTGAAGTCTACTGGACCAGTATAGCTAGCCTTCTTCCGACACAGCAATACAATTTTGATGAGTATCAAGAAGGAACGGGATAGAATGATTCTATTCCTGCCAGTGATTCCATCTCTGTTTGGTCAACTAAATCCCAACAGAAAAAAATGGAATATTGCATGTTCCGAGGGAACCCCTCAATCGATGTTGTAACAATTGCATAGACCATGGAAATTTTCGATCGGAATTAGCTTCTACAGGTGGCTGTAGAACCGAAAAAGAGGATTAGTGCCGCTAGGAGCAAAGGATATCAATCACTATCAATATCAATAAAACTAATCCAGAATATTATACTTTTACCCCTTCCTTTTTCACTCCGACATGACATTATGTCCGCGTAGATTATATCAGTAATTAAAATTGCACGGATCATTGGTGCTACGCAGATGTATGTCGCTCTTCCAATAGTATCTGACACACGTGGATTTATGCCACGGACTTATTATATAGTACCTTGTATTAAGAAGTAGGTATTACTTATTGGATAAAACCGAGTGGATAGTGCATGCAATAAAACCTAGTCAATTTTAGGTATGTTAAATTACGAGATACTCCTTGCAAGAGGTGGAATTCTTGTAATATCGGGCTCTACTGGCTATAAGAATGAATATGAAAAAAAAAAAACCTAATCCATCTAGAGGATCGAATGATTGGATCAATAAGATCTATAATTTAAAGGACAAACCAGATATTAATATTCTTACACCTAAACGTTAAATTCACAAAACTTTGGCTATGTCTGTAGAATCAATTTTTACGGTCCAGTCTTTGGACCGATAGCTGCTACTGGTAAAAAAGATAATGTCAGGTGATCCAATCGTACTGATTTAGAATTTATTCACCCTTAAGAAGATTACGTTCGACAATTTGTGAAGGGGTTCGCGATTGCTATTCATGAATTACTCGATCAATGTGGGGATTTCTAGGATAATGAAGATAATTCCACCATAGATTTCCTCTCATCCATGTTCGTTCATACATATCTTATAGTAGATATAAGATTCTGAATTGGTACAAATTGGGACAATTGATCTTTTGTATTCTGATTTCAAGGTTATGAAAAGAAAAATTTAGGTAATTGTCTCATGAAGATATGTATAAACCATATTTCATTCAGTCCTTCCACGTCTACTATAATTAGTTATTTTGGTTTCTTATTGGCTTCTATAATTTTCACCCTAATCCTATTCATTAGCTCGAGCAAGATACAACTTATTTGAAATGAAGGAAGGGGAAACCCTCTCAGTTCACTATTTTCATTTGAACAATTTTGTTGATTCTCTCTATATAAATTTATGATCATTGAGATTCATATCAAATTCAGGGTACTATCCAGGATAGCTATTATCCCTACTTATTCCGTTGAATCGAAATGGTTGAGGCTTTGCCATCCGGAATTGTTTTAGGTCTAATTCCTATAACTTTGGCCGGATTATTCGTAACTGCATATTCACAATACCGACGTGGTGATCAATTGGATATTTGATCCGGAAATATTATCCCATTTCATTGGCTTGGCCTCCTACTTTTCCTGGGAGGTCAGAATCCATTGCTCGTTCCAGTTGAAACGGAATTATCGATAATCTAGAGGGTTTCATTCTCTAGGAACAAAATCACGCTCTGTAGGATTTGAACCTACGGCATCAGGTTTTGGAGACCTACGTTCTACCGAACTGAACTAAGAGCGCTTTCTTAAAAAATATGGAGATAAAGGGAATAAAAAATACCTTTCGTTGATACTCTACGAGTATCAAACATTTTTGCATCTGATACGATTAAATTATTTGATGTTCGATTCAAATCGATATAAAATGATCTTTCGTTCCTCTCTCTTTCCATAGAAAAGAAGGAATAGGTAGGGATGACAGGATTTGAACCTGCGACATTTTGTACCCAAAACAAACACGCTACCAAGCTGCGCTACATCCCTTCTAATCATTAGACAATGTTATTTTATATAATTTGAAATCTGTTTCCAATATTTGAACACCTTTAATTCTCTTTGGTCTCGTGGGTGAAAAGACTTTATACATGCATGTAGGGTCTATTATCTAGAATATAACTATGAATTAGCAAAATTTGGTTTGGTGATGAAACATCGTTTTCCTGTTCTATAAATAAGGACCCAGCCCGGATAAAATTATACATATATCCATAAGTTCCGAGTTTCCCCTACAAGAGATTCATAACTATTGGGTTTAATAACTTACGCATTATGATCGATAAGGAGAATTTACAATGCAAGATCTAAAGACCTATCTTTCCACAGCACCTGTGTTAGCTATTTTATGGTTCATATCTTTAGCCGGTCTATTGATAGAAATCAATCGTTTTTTCCCAGATGCTCTGACTTTGACTCTCTCTTTTTAATTTTTTTCCTCCCCCTAAAACCGAGGAAAAAAAAATTGTGTTAGATCTACTTTTCCTACCTCTTGGACAAATTAGTTGATTCAGCCCCAAATAGAGATCCAAGCTTTTTTTTTTTTTTTGGGGGGGGGGTAGAATCAAAGTAGAAATAAAGATCCAAAGGTTCTTTCCACATTTCATTTTGTAAGTACAACTGAAAACTCCTGATCAAGAATTTTTTTACTCAAAAATTTTTCATCGCGGGATCTCCGGTTATCAACAACTTCTATCCCTTTTTCCCTCTTTCTTTTTCAGATCAAAAGGAAAGTAGACCCAATATCTAGAGTAAGTTTATGGCCAAGAGCGGAGATGTAAGAGTAACAATTACTTTGGAGTGCACTAGTTGTACCCAAGATAGTGTTTATAAAAAATTCCCGGGAATTTCTAGATATACGACTCGGAAAAATCGACGCAATACACCTATTCGATTGGAATTAAAGAAATTTTGTCCCTATTGTTACAAGCATACCATTCACGGAGAAATAAAAAAAAGAGATTAAACTTACTACTCCTACCCAGGGATAAGAATAGATCACAGATATAAAAAGAAATGGTATTTCAACAAGATCTTTAATGGAACGATATTTTCAAAAGATTTTGAATAAATAGTATTCCAAAGGTTCATGAAACAAACTATGGATAAACCCAAGCGATATTTGGATAAACCCAAGCGATCTTTTCGTAGACATTTGACACCAATTCGTAGACATTTGTCACCAATTGGATCGGGAGATCGGATCGATTATAAAAATATGAGCCTAATTAGTCGATTTATTAGCGAGCAAGGAAAAATATTATCCGGCCGAGTTAATAGATTGACTTCAAAACAACAACGTCTGATGACTAACGCTATTAAACGAGCTCGTATTCTATCTTTGTTACCTTTTCTTTATAATGAAAACTAATTTGATCCATAGAAATGGGAAATGAACCTACTCCTTAATCAAATCGGAGCTGGTATATCTGTTCGATAAAGAGGCAGATCTTGAGTCTATTGTTGAAAAAGTTTACAGGATTTCATTCTTGGAAAATAATTGGATTTCATTCTTTTTATTTTGTTTATTTCTAATCCAATATTGAAAATATTGAAATGGTTCTACCTTCCCGGAGGGAATTCTCCGGGAGAATCTGTTATATCCATTCCATCTTTATCTATTTCTTTCATTTATATCTAACCTATTTCATCACACGATAAGTTCTTTCTTCAAGATGGTGGAAAAGCAATTACTATCTAATACAGCTATTTGCGCAAGTGTTTTACGATTTGGAAGCAACTGCCTCTTATACAAATATTGGATGAATCTGTTATAAGAGACTCCATTGGCACGGGCTGCTGCATTGATCCGAGTAATCCACAAACGACGAAGATCTCTCTTGCGTTTACCTCTATCTCGATGGGCGGAAGCTAAGGATCTATCTTTTCGTTGGTTAGCAGTTCGAAAAAGTTTCGAATGGGCCCCTCGAGAGCCTGATACAAATGCAAGAATCTTTTTCCGACGTTTTCGAGCTATATATCCACGTTTCACTCTGGTCATTGAAGTTTACTCTTATGAATCGCTAATCTTTTTCTCGGTTAGTCATTTTTTTTTTCATTGAGAATAAAACTGATTCTTCTTATTTAGAAAAGAAAAGTTCCAATGGCTTTTGCTACTGCAACCTTCCCAACCATAATTCCCTTTAGATAGGCATCTTCTGGGTAGGCAAGGACTGGGACCTTGTACTGAGAATGAGAAAAAATCATGGGTTTCATCGTTTCTATGGTTCTTTCTCCAACGGTAAGGTCCTCTTTATACGCCGGAGCTTCTTATTCATTTCCGAACTATGAAATAAGTATGTTATTGGTAACTTGTACGGTTTACCATCTCCAGCTCTACTCTTTAATCATCAAGTAATAAATACTTTCATTACAAGATCTATTCATACAGTAACGACATGTAATTCTGGGGTTGGCCAGATAGCTGACCCTGTTGTTCCGTTCTCGCAGCAATATGAGCATAAACTTTATGCTTCTAAAATTTGCATGATTTCCCCGCTCAATGGATTGATGACCATTCGCTACCAATGAGGAATTGCTTTTCATCCCGCATAAAGGTGATTGGATTTGCACCAATGGAAACCATAAATTTCATCCCCGGTAAGGTTAGATGATGGATCTGTACTTGGTTACAGCGGGAAAATTATTATGTTATTCCGTTGTAATAATTTCCCAGTCTGTTTGAGTCAGCTTTTGATCCAAACGAGTCGCACATACACCCTAGCACATACTCCTCTACGCTGAGGACATCCTCGAAGAGCAGGAGATTTTTTTCTATTCTCTATTGGCTGTCTTGCATTTCTAATAAGTTGTTGAATAGTGGGCATTCTGGCCGGATTGTATGCGGAATTGATTGGTTCAGATTGATCCTAACCATATCGGGTTATTATGAAATGAATCACTTTCCCCCCTTTTTTTTTTAGGGAACATAGAGATCAAATTACAGTTCATTTTAAAAGAAATGAAAAAAAAAAAAAAAAAAAAGAGGATCTTCCGCTACGAGATCAACCTTCCGCTACGGCATCAACAATGCCATAAGCTCGAGCTTCTGTTGCTGACATAAAAACATCTCTGTTCAGGTCCCGTTGAATGACCTCTCCAGGGTTGCTTGTTCTTTCTATATAACATTTTGTTATGTAATCACGAAGCATCGTTACGTGTTGCGATTCCTTATGAAAATCTGCGGCCGGTCCGTCATAATAGGAACTAGCAGGTTGGTGGATCATAACCCTAGCGTGAGGTAATGCTATACGTTTAGTAATTTCTCCCCCGATTAGGATGAAAGATCCCATCGAAGCGGCTACCCCCATACATATTGTATGTACATCTGGTACTATTATTTGCATAACATCAAAAAGACCTACTCCCGGTATTACTGATCCACCGGGACAGTTAATAAATGAGAAAATATCTTTATTTGCATCTTCTGCACTCAAATATACCATGAGACCCATGAGTTGATTTGCAATCTCGTGATTTATATCCTGAGCCAAAAAAAGTAATCTCTCTCGATAAAGTCGGTTGTATAAGTCAACCCAATTTGCATCTTCATCTCCAGGGGCTCGGAAAGGCACTTTTGGAACACCAACGGGCATTTGTTTTAATGGAAAGAAGTGAAGCACTATACTCTAATATGGAAACGTAAAGTATATTAAGTTGTGTCACACATGAACTCTTCCATCGTGGTTAGGAAGGTATTCATAGGGGAGGTTTTTAACCTATCTAGAAATAGAGCTTTAGATGGATCAGAGATCCATGTAAAAGATCCTTCAACTATTCAAGTTGATAATGTAACGAATCACACTTTTACCACTAAACTATACCCGCCACGATCCAATTGTAATATACGGATCGATCTTTTGTCCAACCAATAGGAAGACGAGGAGTTATCAACCTCCATTGAAAGTTTCTATCAGTCATTACCTCGTTTTCATCATTACATTAATCTCCATCCCCGGAGATTCAATACTTGGGTAAATAGTATTTCATTCCCGGAGATGGCTCATTGTAATTATAAATTACCTTTGCGAACTGCTGATAAAACAATTACTAATGGACCCGATACAACCGTCAGAGTCAGAACAGTGAGCTGTGCAATAACCTCTAGATTCATTTCGTTTTCTTTCACCCCTATGATCCCATCGACTTGATGGATGTATGAATAAAATGTTGTCAAGATCAATCACTTTTCACACTTCTATTTTCTCTTCTCCTTCCCCATCTGTGTAGTTTCGATTAGGAAACTATAGCCTTGAGCAACTAATATCTTTACAATAACCTTGAGCAACTGATATCTTTACAATAATACATAAAATAGATAGAGAGCCCATTGATGTATTTCAATATCTAGATAATCAAATTGGATACTGGAGAGAAATAAATGGACTAATCCGTTCCGTGTAACTCATTTATTCAAAATGATTGGAGAGGGAATGAAGAGATGATAGCTCAATTTGTGATAGCCTTTTTTCTTGCTTTTATAACAATGATTTTAGCGCTCAGATTAGGTAGAGCGCTGTATTATTGATTCCTGACTTTTCTTGGTTTGGCCTGGCCGGTGTGGCCAGGCCAATAAAAGAAAAGAATCTTTTTTAACGAAATGAACAATACGATTCGCCAGATTGGTTTTTATCTAACTGAATAATTGCTATATTCATTGTATTGTCGATACAATCCGTACATGCTATGGTATACATCTTCACTCCACCATTCATTTTGTTACATTCCATTTTGGAGAGATGGCTGAGCGGACCAAAGCGGCGGATTGCTAATCCGTAGTACGGATTATCCGTACCGAGGGTTCGAATCCCTCTCTCTCCGTTCGGTCACTATTGATCCTGAAAACGGATAACTTCGGATCTTTCTACGGAACGGAAAAGCTAGATACTTTTTCCACTATTCTTTACGTCCGGGATTACGTCCTGGATCGTTTGATAGAAATCCAAAGATAAAAAGAGAAATGAAAAATATCACTACTGTGTAAACGAACAGCTTAAGAGTAAGCATTACGTAATCTCCGGGATCCTTATTATAAGTACAACAGAATAGATTATCAATCTTTGTACCATATATGGATACTTGAATACCAAGCAATAGTATGATTAATACAGATCACAAAATGATTTCTCCGAATCACGTGTGAAAATAAATCAAAAAAAGAAGGAGATAATTTATCCCTTTGTTTTCCAAATGTTCTTTCTTCCCTTCTTCTTTTTTGGATCAACCAGATATTTATCGAATCTTTATGAAAATATATGATTCGTATCACTACGTGACCAAATAGCTCGATCCGGAGTGAGCGATGGGATCAGAAGGAATTTACAAAGGTGAGTTGAAAAGTTTTTAGCCGGGAGCAGATAAGGTATCTGGATCTGGTATCGTTGGGTGGAGCAAGGATAGAACTTCTGCCACAAAAAATGGAAAGGGTGATACAGAAATTGGATGAATGACAGCGATCCAAAAACTTGAAAAAGGAAAAAAAGGGATACTTTTTATCGAAAACTTACAGCAGCTTGCCAAACAAAGGCTAAGAGAAAAGAGAGAACGGGAATAATTGGCATTACATCGACAATTGGATCGGAAATTGCATAAGCCTCAGGTAATTTTCCAAAAAAGGGATTATTTAAATGAATAAAGGCATCATCTATACAAATATTGAGTATAACTAGCATTTTTTTCTCCAATAAAAATGAGGGGGGGGGGTAAAGCCAGAAAAGTCTTTGATTGATCGAATCGATCGAAGCTCTTCGGCAAGTTTGACCAGACTTGGGGTTGGAAGGGATGATTTTTTCATACATACAATATTTTACCCAATCTAATAGAGATTGATCAATGAATGGATATTCTTGTCCCTTTTTCTGTTTCTCCTATTATGTCCAATTCCATAAAGAACCTTTTTTGTCAATATATCCACAAAATTTTCCGGACCAATTGGGATCTGATCTAATGAATCTTGGATCCTAATGGGTTGACAAAAAGTTTTTTATAAGTATTCATTAGCATATGAATAGGGAAATAGGATGGGAATGGGGTGTGGCCAAGCGGTAAGGCAGCAGGTTTTGGTCCTGTTATTCGGAGGTTCGAATCCTTCCATCCCAGACTTATTTCATTGGTTCCTGTTTTACCTTCCCTCCCTCTTCTCTTTCTTCTTTCGTAAAAGGTAGATCCAATGGAATTAAAGGGATATCTCTGTGGTGCAAGATGGGAATACGGATCAATTCGAGATAAGGTTCAATTTATGAAATTAGCCCATTGGATGTATGCTGGTCCTGCTCATATTGGAACTCTACGAGTAGCTAGTTCATTCAAAAATGTACATGCCGTTATGCATGCTCCTCTAGGAGATGATTATTTTAATGTAATGCGCTCTATGTTAGAACGGGAAAGAAATTTTACTCCTGCAACTGCTAGTATAGTAGATCGTCACGTACTAGCACGTGGATCTCGAAAAAGAGTTGTCGATAATATTATTCGAAAAGATAAGGAGGAAGGTCCCGATTTGATCATATTGACACCTACATGTACCTCTAGTATCTTGCAAGAGGATTTAAAAAACTTTGTGGATAGAGCATCCATAATCTCTGATTGCAACGTCATTTTTGCGGATGTTGATCATTATCAAGTGAATGAAATTCAGGCAGCGGATAGAACTTTGGAACAGGTGGTTCAATATTATTTGGATAAATCCCATAGACAAGAAAATTTGGATCAATTTGTAACAGATGCACCTTCTGTAAATATAATTGGGATTCTTACTCTAGGCTTTCATAATCGACACGATTGTCGTGAGTTGAGACGTTTATTAAAAGATCTGGACATCAGAATTAATCAAATAATTCCTGAAGGGGGATCTGTAGAGGATCTGAAAAATTTACCAAAAGCTTGGTTCAATTTAATTCCTTATCGTGAAGTGGGCTTAATGACAGCGATGTATTTGAATAAAGAATTTGGAATGCCTTATGTATCTACAACTCCTATGGGAGCTGTAGATATGGCTGAGTGCATCCGACAGATAAAGAAATATGTTGATACCTTGGCGGCTCCTATTTTATCAAGCAAAAGAGTTGATTACGAATCCTATATCGATGGACAAACTCGATTCGTTTCCCAAGCTGCTTGGTTCTCAAGATCTATTGATTGTCAGAATTTTACGGGGAAAGAAACAGTCGTTTTTGGTGATGCAACTCATGCTGCTTCAATCACTAAGATACTTGCTAGAGAGATGGGAATTCGTGTGAGTTGTACAGGTACTTATTGTAAACATGATGCAGAATGGTTTAAAGAGCAAATTAAAGATTTTTCTGATGAGATAATCATCACAGATGATCATGCTGAAGTAGGAGATATTATCGCTCGCGTAGAGCCCTCTGCAATATTTGGTACTCAAATGGAACGTCATATCGGTAAACGTCTTGAGATTCCCTGTGGAGTTATTTCCGCACCAGCTCATATCCAAAATTTTTCCTTGGGATATCGACCCTTCTTGGGTTACGAAGGTACTAATCAAATAGCTGATCCAGTTTATAACTCATTTGCTCTGGGTATGGAAGATCATCTTCTAGAAATTTTTTGTGGTCATGATACGAAGGAAATAATGACAAAATCATTATCCACGGATATGAGTCTAATTTGGGATCCTGAAAGTCAACTAGAATTGAATAGAATCCCTCGTTTTGTCAGGGACGAAGTAAAGAGAAATACAGAAAAATTCGCACGACGAAAGGGCATTTTGAACATTACTGTCGAGGTAATGCACGCAGCTAAAGAAGCATTAAGTACCTAATCAATATAAATTCATTTATTACATTGAGCTTATTCTATACAAAAAAAGTGAATCCAATTCGATATCTATTCCTATAATATCAATGGAGTTAATGACTATTCATAATCACGTCTCGATCATGATTCGAGATCAGCAGGGAGGGATCTTAAAAACATCGTCTGAAACGACGTGGTAGAAAGCAACGTGCGACTTTACATAATTGGTTTGGTGGATGGATGTGGATAATAACATCCAACATTTCATATTGGGATCAAATGCCCTAATCGTTCCACCAAGGCTGTTACAAATAAGCCTAGAATTTTCTCTCGATGCGTCTAACATCTCATCCCAATACAGTTGCCAATCCAACAATGAATTTATCTCTTATTCTGGATTGACAATAGTGTATTGTGTCGATATAATTCGTCCATTCACAATAGAGATAGATATCTTAGGTTCATCATTGATCAGTGATTCTATCCAATCATGATTATTCTGTCGACGGATCATTTATTCATAACCTAGATTACTTTATTCTGGAATAGCGGATCGAAAGAAACTATTCATATCCATATATGAACTGACGAGTTCATTATTTGGTCATTCACATAGGTTTTTGATCCCGTTCGTCATTTAACAACAATGATTGGTAAGATTCTATTTACCGGTTCATATTGAGTAACCTCACATTCCACTTCGATCGTATATATATCCTCAATATCTATTCGCAATATGGGTTGCTAACTCAATGGTAGAGTACTCGGCTTTTAAGTGCGACTAAGGTCTTTCACACATTTGAATGAAGTAGAAAACTCGTCGATACCATCGGTAAAGTTCGGAAGACTACGACTGATCCTCGAAGTATAATGAACGGAAAAAATAGCATGTCGTTCCAACATATGATCTTTATGATACCTTATATTATTTTTAGGATACCTGATTGTATTCGATCAGGACCGGATCTTATTCAAGGAATCAAATAGGTGGGAAATGTCTATTATATATTTAGATGATTTATAATATGCTCATCCTTTCAGATCAAATGTGATAATTGTGAATAGGATCGAATCAATTCACGATTAAGTCGAATGAGTCAATGGAGAAAGTTATATGACTTGAATCATAGGTAAACCCAGAGGAACGAGCTTCTGTTCCTCGTTCCAATTAAACGAGCGAGGAATTCCCTTTACTGATCAGAAGTTAAGAGCATTTTAGTACCCGATATCGGGAGGTTTTCCCTGAGTAGATCAGGGATTTATACACTCACAATGAGTCCTAAGTACTCGATACAAATGTGTAAGATAAATAGTGTACTGACCAGGTTGATTTATCCCATGAGTCAGGAGAGCGATCGGTCGCCAGGATAAAAGATTTTCGTTCTTCCTCATGACGAATGAGATCCTTGGGTAGTAAATCTGTTGAATTTAATATAGAATCTTAATATCCGGATATATATATTTTTTTCCTATCTTGTCCCGACTAGATCGCACCATGTATTATCTCAGAAATTAAGAGGTTATTCTCATGAACGAGGGACATAGCTGAGGTTTGAAAATGGATGAGTTCCATAGATACGGGAAGGAAGATAGCTCTTGGCAACAATGCTTTTTATATCCACTCTTTTTCCAGGAAGATCTTTACGCAATTTATCATGATCATTATTTGGATGGATCAAGTTCCTCTGAATCGATGGAACATTTAAGTTCCAATGATCAATTCAGTTTCCTAACTGTAAAACGTTTGATTGGTCAAATACGTCAACAGAATAATTCAATTGTTTTCTTTTTGAATTGCGATCCAAATCCATTAGTTGATCGCAACAAGAGTTTCTATTATGAATCGGTACTAGAAGGACTTACATTGGTCCTGGAAGTTCCGTTCTCTATACGGTCGAAATATTCTGTGGAAGGGATGAATGAATGGAAGAGTTTCCGATCGATCCATTCAATATTTCCCTTCTTGGAAGATAAATTCCCGCATTCTAATTATATATTAGATACACGAATACCCTATTCTATTCATCCGGAAATTTTGGTTCGAACCTTTCGTCGCTGGATCCGAGATGCTCCCTCCTTGCACCCATTACGATCTGTTCTCTATAAATATCGAAATAGTCCAGATAATTTACAAAAATCAATTATTATCGACCCGAGAGTAAATACAAGATTCTTGCTGTTCCTGTGGAATCATTATGTCTATGGATGTGAATCCATTCTAGTTCCCCTTCTTAAACGATCCTTTCATCCACGATCGTTGTCTCATGGATCTTTCCCTGATCAAACTCATTTTGATCGAAAGATCAAACATATTATCAGAAATTATCGTCGAAATTCACTGAAAAGTATCTGGTCGTTGAAGGATCCTAGAATTCACTATGTTAGATATGCAGAAAGATCTATTATAGCTATAAAGGGTACTCATCTCCTAGTGAAAAAATGTAGATATCATCTTCCAATTTTTCGGCAATTTTATTTCCATCTTTGGTCCGAACCATATAGGGTATGTTCTCATCAATTATCCAAGAATTGTTCTTCTTCCTTAGGTTATTTTCTGAGGGTTCGGATGAAACCTCTTCTGGTCAGGACCAAAATGCTAGATGAGTTATTCATTACCGATCTTATTACCGATGAATTTGATCCAATAGTTCCGATTGTACCAATAATTGGATTATTGGCTAGAGAAAAATTATGTGACATATCAGGGCGGCCAATTAGTAAATTGTATTGGACTAGTCTAACAGATGATGATATCCTCGATCGATTCGATCGAATTTGGAAAAATATTTTTCATTACTACAGTGGATCCCTTGATCGAGATGGTTTATATCGTATAAAGTATATACTTTCACTATCATGTGCTAAAACTTTAGCCTGTAAACATAAAAGTACGATACGTGTAGTTCGGAAGGAATTAGGTCCAGAACTCTTCAAAAAATATTTTTCAAAAGAGCGAGAATTTTATTTTCCGGCTTTTTCATCGAAAGCAGCGGCCCGTTCACAGAGAGAACGAATTTGGCATTCAGATATTCCCCAGATAAATCCCCTAGCCAATTCCTGGCAAAAGATACAGGATCTTAAATCTTAAAATAGAAAACTTATTTTACCAATGAAATGCTCTTTGAGTCATTGCCTCGATTCAGAATCATTTTTCTTTTTCCATCCGAGAACTAAAATGATTAGGGAATAAATAAATAAATTACATGGGGAAAGCCGTGTGCGATGAGAATTGCAAGCACGGTTTGGGGAGAGATTTCTCGCTCCTTACTGATACTGAAGGAGCAGATAATCCACTCCATCCGACGAGCTCCGGGTTCGAGTCCCGGGCAACCCGGATCAAATTGATCCAATTGCGATAGGTACCTCTGTCCACTTGTTCCGGTTCTGGATCCAATAAAGTTCCTTTTCATATTCATTCGTTCCTATTCACAGGAAACGAACTATCGCAGGTTCTCTGGAAAGGTGATGAAGAATTAATTAATATACCACTCATATCAATTGATTCAGAATTCGGTTCCAGAATCGCATTGCACTTCGTTCGTTGTAGCGAACAAAAAAATTTTGATCTTCACTGATTAAATCCTATCCGTTCTCATTACAACACAACGGATCTCCCTGGAACCAGAAATCAATAATTTCATGTAGTAGCTAACTACAGATAGATCTATAGAGTGTGGAATATATGCAAAAAATATATAGTCTATATAAAATACATCTCTATACTATCAATATAGATAGATCAGTATATATCCCAACGGGATATATATTGAAATCCCATACCAAATATTGGTTGACATTGATACATGGATCATATTATACTGTCAAATAACAAGCCTTATGCTTGGGAGCCTCTGATGATTTTATAAACGAAGTTCTTACCATGACCGCAATTATAGAAAGACGCGAAAGCGCAAATTTATGGGGTCGCTTCTGCGACTGGATCACTAGCACCGAAAACCGTCTTTACATTGGATGGTTCGGCGTCTTGATGATCCCTACCCTATTGACCGCAACCTCTGTATTCATTATTGCTTTCATCGCAGCTCCTCCGGTAGATATTGATGGTATTCGTGAGCCCGTTTCCGGTTCTCTTCTTTATGGAAACAATATTATCTCTGGTGCCATTATTCCTACCTCTGCAGCCATCGGTTTGCACTTCTATCCCATCTGGGAAGCAGCTTCCGTCGATGAATGGCTATACAACGGGGGTCCTTACGAGCTAATCGTTCTACACTTCCTACTTGGTGTAGCTTGCTATATGGGTCGTGAGTGGGAGCTTAGCTTCCGTCTAGGTATGCGTCCTTGGATTGCTGTTGCATACTCAGCTCCTGTTGCAGCTGCTACTGCTGTTTTCTTGATCTACCCTATCGGTCAAGGAAGCTTCTCTGACGGTATGCCTCTAGGAATCTCTGGTACTTTCAATTTCATGATTGTATTTCAGGCTGAGCACAATATCCTTATGCATCCATTCCACATGTTAGGTGTAGCTGGTGTATTCGGCGGCTCTCTATTCAGTGCTATGCATGGTTCTTTGGTAACTTCCAGTTTGATCAGGGAAACTACTGAAAATCAGTCCGCAAATGCAGGTTACAAATTTGGTCAGGAGGAAGAAACCTACAATATTGTGGCTGCTCACGGTTATTTCGGCCGATTGATCTTCCAGTATGCTAGTTTCAACAACTCCCGTTCTTTACATTTCTTCTTAGCTGCTTGGCCTGTAGCAGGTATCTGGTTTACCGCTCTAGGCATAAGCACTATGGCTTTCAACCTAAATGGATTCAATTTCAACCAATCTGTAGTTGACAGTCAAGGTCGTGTAATTAACACTTGGGCCGATATCATTAATCGTGCTAACCTAGGTATGGAAGTTATGCACGAACGTAATGCTCACAACTTTCCTCTGGATCTAGCTGCTGTTGAATCTATTTCAATAGGCGGATAA